ACTTTTTTAAGTTCAAGGAACTAAGGGCTTACGGGGGATACCTTGGTATTCAGAGGCGAAGAAGGACGTGGTTACCGACGAAACGCTTCGGGAAGCTGGAAACAAGCTATGATCCGGAGATATCCGAATGAGGAAACTTTTTAAACTATTTGCTGAATTCATAGGCAAAAAAGAGCGAACCTAGCGAATTGAAACATCTTAGTAGCTAGAGGAAAAGAAAGTAAAAACGATTCCCTTAGTAGCGGCGAGCGGACCGGGAAAAAGCCTAAACCTTCTTAATAAATTTATTTTTATAAAAAAGGGGTTGTGGGAAGTATTGAAATAAAGTGCAAAGGTTAGATGAATTAGTTGGAATGCTAAATCCTAGAAAGTGAAAATCTTGTAATCGAAAACCTTAAAACCTTTAGTTTGATTAGATACTCTCCCGAGTAGCATGGGGCACGTGAAATCCCGTGTGAATCTGCGAGGACCACCTCGTAAGGCTAAATACTACTGAATGACCGATAGTGTAATAGTACCGTGAGGGAAAGGTGAAAAGAACCCCGGGAGGGGAGTGAAAAGAACATGAAACCGTAAGCTTACAAGCAGCAGAAGGATGACTTTTAACGTCTGCCTGCGTGCCTGTTGAAGAATGAGCCGGCGACTTGTAGTTGGTGGCAAGGTTAAGGTAAAAAATACTGGAGCCATAGTGAAAACGAGTCTTAATAGGGCGTCGCAATGTCACCAATTACGGACCCGAACCCGGATGATCTAACCATGGCCAGGATGAAGCTCAGGTAATACTAAGTGGAGGTCCGAACTGACTGATGTTGAAAAATCAGCAGATGAGCTGTGGTTAGGGGTGAAATGCCAATCGAATTCGGAGCTAGCTGGTTCTCCCCGAAATGTGTTTAGGCGCAGCGGTTAGTGTTATAGCGTAGGGGTAAAGCACTGTCTCGGTGCGGGCTGGTAATTCGGTACCAAATCGATGCAAACTCTGAATACTACGTGTATAGCTAACCAGTAAGACTATGGGGGATAAGCTCCATTGTCAAGAGGGAAACAGCCCAGATCACCAGCTAAGGCCCCTAAATAATTACTAAGTGGTAAAGGAGGTGGGAAGACTTAAACAACCAGGAGGTTTGCTTAGAAGCAGCAATCCTTTAAAGAGTGCGTAATAGCTCACTGGTCGAGTAATCCTGCGCCGAAAATGAACGGGACTAAGTAATTTGCCGAAGCTGTGAGATTAAAAAACTAATAATAATTAGATAATCGGTAGGGGAGCGTTCTGTTATAGATTGAAGCGTTAGCGTAAGCGGGCGTGGACGAAGCAGAAGTGAGAATGTCGGCTTGAGTAGCGAAAACATGGGTGAGAATCCGATGCCCTGAAAACCTAAGGTTTCCTCCGGAAGGCTCGTCCGCGGGGGGTAAGTCAGGACCTAAGGCGAGGCTGAAAAGCGTAGTCGATGGACAATGGGTTAATATTCCTATACTATTTTTTATTGACAACGAGGGACGAAGACAGCTAGACTAGCCAAATATTGGTTATTGGTTTAAGTATACGAGGTGTTGAGAAGTAGAGAAAATACTTTGAGCTGAGTTATGAATACGGAATAATGTGTGCATTATCTGAAGTAGTTGATGTTATGCTTCCAAGAAAAGCTTGCACTGTCATAAATAAAAAATACCTGTACTCTAAACCGACACAGGTGGGTTGGTAGAGTATACCAAAGGGCGCGAGATAACTCTCTCTAAGGAACTCGGCAAAATAACCCTGTAACTTCGGGAGAAGGGGTACCTATTAGGTTGCAATAACAAGGTCCAAGCGACTGTTTACCAAAAACACAGGTCTCCGCTAAGTTGTAAGACAACGTATGGGGGCTGACGCCTGCCCAGTGCCGGAAGGTTAAAGAAGTTGGTTAGTTATTAACGACGCTAATGACTGAAGCCCCGGTGAACGGCGGCCGTAACTATAACGGTCCTAAGGTAGCGAAATTCCTTGTCGGGTAAGTTCCGACCCGCACGAAAGGCGTAACGATTTGGACACTGTCTCAGAGAGAGACTCGGTGAAATAGACTTGTCTGTGAAGATGCGGACTACCTGCACCAGGACAGAAAGACCCTATGAAGCTTTACTGTAACTTGAAATTGGTTTCGGGTTTTATTTGCGCAGCATAGGTGGGAGGCTTTGATGTTAATCTTACGGGGTTAATGGAGCCATCAGTGAGATACCACTCTAATAAAACTAGAATTCTAACCCTATATCGTTAGCCGGTTAGGGGACATTTTCAGGCGGGCAGTTTGACTGGGGCGGTCGCCTCCTAAAAGGTAACGGAGGCGTACAAAGGTTTCCTCAGATCGGTCAGAAATCGATCGTAGAGTGCAAAGGCAAAAGGAAGCTTGACTGTGAGACCTACAAGTCGAACAGAGACGAAAGTCGGTCTTAGTGATCTGGCGATATTGAGTGGAAAAGTCGTCACTCAACGGATAAAAGTTACTCTAGGGATAACAGGCTGATCTCCCCCAAGAGTTCACATCGACGGGGAGGTTTGGCACCTCGATGTCGGCTCATCGCATCCTGGGGCGGTAGTACGTCCCAAGGGTTGGGCTGTTCGCCCATGAAAGCGGTACGTGAGCTGGGTTCAGAACGTCGTGAGACAGTTCGGTCCATATCCGGTGTAGGCGTTAGAGTATTGAGAGGATTCTTCTTTAGTACGAGAGGACCGAGAAGAACATACCGCTGGTGTACCAGTTATCATACCAATGGTAAACGCTGGGTAGCTACGTATGGAAAGGATAACCGCTGAAAGCATCTAAGTGGGAAGCCCACCTCAAGATGAGTACTCTTATTGTGAAAACAAGTAAGATCACGGCAAGACTAGCCGGTAACATACTATTCTTTCGAGTATAGTTGTAAGATAGGCATCAAGTGGAAGTATAGTAATATATTAAGCTGAGATGTACTAATAGATCGAGGACTTGAACTTTTTTCTAGCTTTAAAAATTATTGTCTTGGTGTTTAAAGGATAGTGGAACCACATTGAACCATTTCGAACTCAATGGTGAAACGCTATAACAGTCACAATACTTAAGGAGGAGTCCTTTGGGAAGATAGCTTATGCCTAGACTTTTAAACTTAATAAAAACTTAAAAAGATTAATACCAAGAAATTTGAAATACTATTACTTAAGGTTTTATAATTTTTGTTCAATGGAAATGGAATATGCAATTATAGAAGCAAGTGGCCGACAGTTCTGGGTGGAGCCGAAAAAATTTATTGAATTTAATAGATTAATCCTTAAAATTGGTAGTACAATCTTGATCAAACGAATTTTATTTGCTAAAAATAAAACAACTACTCATATTGGTCAACCTTATTTACAGAATATTTTAGTAAAAGGAAAAATTAGTAAACATTTCTTGGGACCTAAAATCCTTGTCTTTAAAATGAAGCCAAAAAAAAAGTATCGTAAAAAGATTGGTCATAGACAAAAAATGACAAGATTGTTAATTCATAAAATCGAATAAAAATTTTCTTTATTATTACTCTCCTTTTATTTTACACTTTTGATTCGTATCGTATTTCATATGTTGATCACCTTAATTAATATGTTAGAATATTGATTTAATATAAAAATCCTCAGTAGCTCAGTGGTAGAGCAATCGGCTGTTAACCGATTGGTCGTAGGTTCAAATCCTACCTGGGGAGCTAAATAAAACCATGTATATTCTAGTTTTAAGCATTAGCTGATTAGACAAGTTAGGTATAAATTTTTTTAGATTTACAACTGATATTATCTACTTTATTATTCTTCGCATTCAATACTTAGTAATTAACGTATGACTATTGCAATTGGACAAACAGAGCGTAGTGGGTTATTTGACCTTGTAGATGACTGGTTAAAAAGAGATCGTTTCGTTTTCGTAGGTTGGTCAGGGTTACTATTATTTCCTTGTGCTTATCTATCGCTTGGTGGTTGGTTCACAGGAACAACTTTTGTTACATCATGGTATACACATGGTTTAGCAACTTCATATTTAGAGGGCTGTAACTTTTTAACAGCAGCAGTCTCAACACCATCAAATAGTATGGGACATTCACTTCTACTTTTATGGGGACCAGAAGCCCAAGGTAGTTTTACACGTTGGTGTCAAATTGGTGGTTTATGGGCTTTTATAGCTTTACATGGGTCATTTGCTTTAATTGGATTTTGCTTACGTCAATTTGAAATTGCTCGTTTAGTGGGAATCCGTCCTTATAATGCAATTGCTTTTTCTGGACCAATTTCAATTTTTGTTTCTGTCTTTTTATTATATCCGTTAGGACAAGCAAGTTGGTTCTTTGCACCAAGTTTTGGTGTGGCAGCGATATTCCGTTTCTTATTATTCCTTCAAGGCTTCCATAACTGGACATTAAACCCATTCCACATGATGGGAGTTGCTGGAATTTTAGGTGGTGCATTATTATGTGCGATACATGGAGCTACTGTAGAGAATACTTTATTTGAAGATGGTGATGCTGCGAATACTTTCCGTGCATTTACACCTACACAATCTGAAGAAACATATTCTATGGTAACAGCAAACCGTTTCTGGTCACAGATTTTTGGAGTAGCCTTTTCAAACAAACGTTGGCTACATTTCTTTATGCTTTTCGTACCAGTAACAGGGTTATGGACAAGCGCAATTGGGATCGTAGGACTTGCTCTTAATTTAAGAGCTTATGATTTCGTATCACAAGAGCTTCGTGCTGCAGAAGATCCAGAATTTGAAACATTCTATACTAAAAATATTTTACTAAATGAAGGTATCCGTGCTTGGATGGCTGCACAAGATCAGCCACATGAAAACTTTGTATTCCCTGAGGAGGTTTTACCACGTGGAAACGCCCTTTAATGTTGTTGCAGGTAGAGATATTGAATCTACAGGTTTTGCTTGGTGGTCTGGTAATGCTCGTCTTATTAATGTCTCTGGTAAATTACTAGGTGCACATGTAGCTCATGCAGGTATTATGGTTTTTTGGACAGGTGCGATGACTTTATTTGAAGTTTCTCATTTTATACCTGAAAAACCCTTATATGAACAAGGTTTTATTTTAATACCTCATTTAGCCACTTTAGGCTGGGGTGTTGGCCCAGGTGGAGAAATTATTAATACATACCCATATTTTGTTGTTGGTGTTGTACATTTAGTGTCTTCAGCAGTTTTAGGTTTTGGTGGTATTTACCATTCATTAATTGGTCCTGATACATTAGAAGAATCATTCCCGTTCTTCGGCTATGATTGGCGTGATAAAAATAAAATGACTTCTATTTTAGGTATCCATTTAATTTTTCTTGGTTTAGGTGCATTATTATTTGCTTTCCGAGCTATGCCAGGGAATTTATTCAGTTATGGTTTATATGATACTTGGGCACCTGGTGGTGGTGATGTTAGATTTATTGACAACCCAACTATAAATCCATTTGTTATTTTTGGGTACGTTTTCAAATCACCATTTGGTGGCGATGGTTGGATTGCTTCGATTGATAATATGGAAGATCTAGTCGGTGGACACATATGGGTTGGTGCTCTTTGCGTTATTGGTGGTATATTCCATATTGTAACTAAACCATTCTCATGGGCTCGTAGAGCTTTTGTCTGGTCTGGTGAAGCTTATTTATCTTATAGTTTAGCAGCTTTATCCCTTATGGGTCTTACTGCTTCTATTTTTGTATGGTATAATAATACAGCTTACCCTAGCGAATTCTTTGGCCCTACCGGTCCTGAAGCTTCTCAAGCACAAGCTTTCACTTTCTTAGTAAGAGATCAAAGATTAGGTGCAAACATTGCTTCAGCACAAGGACCAACTGGTTTAGGAAAATATTTAATGAGATCACCAAGTGGTGAGATTATTTTTGGTGGTGAAACAATGCGTTTTTGGGATCTACGTGCTCCATGGGTAGAACCTTTACGTGGTCCAAACGGTTTAGATATTAATAAAATTAGAAATGATATCCAACCTTGGCAGGAGCGTCGTGCAGCTGAATATATGACTCATGCTCCATTAGGGTCTTTAAATTCAGTTGGTGGTGTAGCTACGGAAATAAATTCTGTAAACTACGTTTCACCTCGTTCTTGGTTAACAACGTCTCATTTCTTCTTAGGTTTCTTTTTATTAGTTGGCCATTGGTGGCATTCTGGTCGTGCAAGAGCTGCAGCCGCAGGTTTTGAAAAGGGAATTAATAGACAAACAGAAGCTGTACTTTCAATGCGTCCAATTGATTAAAATTTAAGCATAAAAATAATTTAAATGATTTTTATGCGTAAATTTTATTTACATTTTTTTTCGCTATAAAAAATAGTAAAAGAATTTATCCAATATATTATGTCTTAAACTAATAAAAATGGGTAAATTCTTTTGACAATAACCTTCGCTTCATTCCCTCGATTTTTATAACCTTTCCAAGTTAATGTTCCTTCGATAATTAAATAGTCTTTTACTTTATATTCTTTTAAAAATTTAGTTAAGTAATCACCCCAAAGTAGAAGTGTCAATTCACTTCTCGAATCTTTTTGTCGAAGTACTGGGAATTGTGCTTTTATTTCAATAGGTTTGTCTTCGTTATAAATTAAATTAATAGGTTTCTCAACTAGTCTTACAACAAAAATAGCGTGATTCATATTTTATATATTAAATGATAGAAGTTTTGGTTTTTTTTATTTGTCCCACATTTAACCTTTCTAAAAGATTAAGCATCATTTCAAAATACTCTCGAAAATAAAAGTCTAATTCTAAAATTTCTTTTTTGTTAATATCTAATAAATCATATGTGTAATTAATAGAAGATGTAAAATTTTGGGTATTATTTATGACTTCAATAAATGCTAAACGGTCACTTATTTTTAAGCTCCATTCAAAAAATCCTGTAATTTGTCTAAAGAGTTTAAAAATAAATACAGGGACTCGTTGTGTTTTTGCCTTTTGCCCTGATAATTTTTCACATAACTCAATAATTTCGTCTGATCTCCAAGCTTGAGAGCTTCCAGTAGCAAATATTTTGTTTTTTGTTTCTTTAATAGATAAGCTTTTTATACAAAAAAATGCCGCATCTTGTGTATCAATATAGGATATTGTCGGAGATTCTAAAGTAATTATAATAGGCTTTTGCTCTAAAATAGGAATAGCATACTGATAGATAAGTCCTTGAAAGAATCCAGCATATTTAAAAATAGTAAAAGGTATTGTTGAACTTTCTATAAATTTTTCTATGCGATATTTCATTTGCATTAGGGTAATATATGGATATTTTTCAGAGTTTAAAATAGATAAAAATATAAAACGCTTTAATTGAGTATACTTGGCTAATTCGATAACAATTAATTTACCGTACCAATCTACGTGTATTAGTTCACTATTATCTTCTGATTTTGTAGTTGAAGCATCAATTAGTGCGGTAACACCTTGAAAAGAAAATGGTAAAGTTTCGGGTATTGTTAAATCACCATAAACTAATTCAGCTCCCCATTCTTTTAAAAAATTAGCAGCTTTTTTATTTCTCACAATACAACGGACCTGAAAACCATTTTCTAAAGCTTTTCTAACAATTTGTCGCCCTAATGTTCCCGTTCCACCAAGAATAAGTAATGTCATAGCTATATATATATTTTTTTTTAAGACTTGTGTCAGATATATAGGATAAATTTCTCCTAATGATACTACTTTACTATATTCATTTATATAAATTCAAATTTTAAATATATTTTTTTTATTATAATATATAATTATATTCTAAAATTATTAATTAGAATAAAAAAAACAATTAAACGAGAAATAATTTTTTCCTTTAAGTATATTAAAGTAGAAAAGGTTTCTAATTTAATATCTGATTTCAACAATGAATGTAATACAAATGCTAAATCCTATTTTTTATTAATTTTTTAAAGATTATAAATGTATACTCCTTATTCTATACGTGATATCGTTTTGTTTAAGTTAACTGAGAAAAAAAGTTTTAACTAAACCCAAAAAATATAAATTTATTATTTAATAAGAAGATTGTTAATAAACAAAGAAAAGAAAGAGGCTTAAAAAATGGTTTTTTGGGATAATTTATTACGTTATCCAAGATTTTTTGTATCATCAATGATTGGTTTAATTTTAGTATTAATAAACCCTCTTATTGCCGTGTTAAAAAAGTTTGATGACAAAAAATTAATCTATATAGTTTTTATTAGTGGTTTAATTGCTTTATTTTGTATTTTAAAAGAAATGCTAAATTTGGAGTAAATTAGCTTACTAAATTTATTTTATTATTTTATTTAGGATAATTAATTTATGAAAAGAAAAAAAATGACGAAAATTAACAAAACGAAGAGATCTAAACAATTTTTTAATTTAGTAACTTATTCTGAAAAAAAACCAAACATAGAAAGAGAAGAAAACGAGAAAAAAGAAAAAATAAAACACGAAGATATATATTATTTTTCAAAAAGCTCATACCGTAATACTTATAAAAAATATTCTTCGGATAAGTTTTTTAAAAGACGTACTTCAAAACGAGGAGAGTTAGATCGAGAGGAAAGACTTAAAATTGCTCTACAAAAAGCTCAGAAAGAATTTACTAATAAAGATCATAAAGTTACAAAAAAAGAGCACACGAAAAAAAAAACCACGTTTTTTAAAAATATTAATGAAATCAATCAAGAGACATTATATCTCCAAACAGGAGCTTTTGCTCTTTTTGATACTTTAATTCGTAGTGGTATTCATTCTGTTTTCGGCTATCCCGGTGGGGCAATTTTACCCATTTATGATGAGTTATTTTTTTGGGAAGAAAAAAAGTTTATTAAACACTACCTAGTTAGACATGAACAGGCTGCGACGCATGCAGCAGATGGCTTTAGTAGATCAAGTGGACAAGTGGGTGTTTGCTTTGCAACATCAGGGCCGGGTGCAACAAATTTAGTTACTGGGATTGCTACAGCTTCGCTAGATTCAATTCCTATGATAGTAATAACGGGTCAGGTGGGTACTCAATTCCTTGGTACTGATGCTTTTCAAGAAATTGATATCTATGGGATAACTTTATCATTGGTAAAACATTCATATGTTGTTCTAGAATCAAGATTTTTATCTCAAATTCTTGCAGAAGCAATTTATGTTGCTCAAAATGGAAGGCCTGGACCAGTTTTAATTGATATACCAAAAAATGTCGGGTTAGAAAAAATTAAAAGATTTACTCCTTGCTATGGGACAACGGTTCATAAAGTTTTAGGTTGGCGATATAAAGTGAAAAATCAATTGGATAACATTAGAATGGCCCTACATAGACTTTCCGTATCTTCAAAACCATTATTATATATTGGGGGTGGGGTTATAAGCTCTAAGGCCACTCGTGAATTATCAGAATTGATTTATCGTTATAAAATTCCTGTTACAACAACTCTAACGGGTAAAGGAGCTTTTGATGAAGACAATCGATTATGCTTAGGTATGTTAGGGATGCATGGAACTGTCGCTGCCAATTTCTCTATCTCAAATTGTGATTTATTAATTGCTATTGGTGCTAGATTTGACGATAGAGTTACTGGAAAATTACAAGATTTTGCTTGTAAAGCATTTATTATTCATATTGATGTTGATGAGGCTGAAATTGGTAAGAATAAAAATGTTGGGATTGGGATCGTGGGTGATATAAAAAAAATCTTACAAAAATTTTTGGTACTAATGGAACGTCCAGAACATAAGTGGTTAGAAAAACCTCTTCGTGAGGAATTTCAAAATTGGTATGAACAAACTGCTGAATGGAAGCATGACTTTCCATTACTAGCCGTACCAGGGGACTATTCTCCATTGCCACAAACTATTGATGATGTATTATTACCCCAGACTGTTATAAAAACAATAACAGAAATTAAACCTTATGCAATAATTACTACAGATGTTGGACAACACCAAATGTGGGCTGCACAATACACCAAATGTAAACGCCGTAAATGGTTATCTAGTGCAGGTTTAGGGACAATGGGGTTTGGCTTACCTGCTGCTATCGGTGCAGCAATAGCCTATCCAAAAGAAGATATTATTTGTATAACTGGTGATTCTAGTTTTCAAATGAATTTACAAGAGTTAGGTACAATATCTAAGTATAATTTACGGATTAAAATTATTATCATTAATAATCATTGGCAAGGCATGGTACGCCAATGGCAAGAAACTTTTTATGAAAGTAGATATTCACATTCAAATATGTCTGAAGGCGCACCAAAATTTGATATACTTGCAAAGGCCTATGGGATCAGAAGTTTATATACTGAACGTCAATCAGAAATATGGCGTACTTTACGGGATGCTTTGGAGGGCCTAGATCCTGTTTTATTGGAATGTAATGTTTTAGAAGATGAAAATTGTTATCCTATGGTTGAACCTTCTAAATCAAATAGTGAGATGTCTTTATCACGCGAGCTTTCGACTACACCAGAAGGGTTGGTAATAAATAAAGAAAAAGAGAGGGTAGAGCTCTCTTTAGAAGAGGATAAATAGAAGAGGATAAATCTAAAAGCTAAGTTTATTTTTTTTAAACAAGTCTTGAGTAATATTCAATTACTAGCATATCATTTATTTTAAATCTAAGATCTTTACGTTGTATTAAATTTACAATTTTTCCAGTCAATAATTGAGAATCAAATTCTAAATGACTATTAGAAACATTGTCATTTGGATTTGAATTTTCTTTTTGGTTTAAATTAGCTTTAATTAGTGTAACCGTTTTAGGGTTTTTAGAAAAACTAATAATATCATTCGGTTGACATTGAAAACTAGGAATATTTACTCTTTTTTTATTTATCATTACATGTCCGTGGCTAACAAATTGTCTTGCTGCTGGGATAGTTGGAGCTAAGCCTAAACGAAAAATAATATTATCTAATCGCATTTCTAAAAGTTGCATTAATAAAAATCCAGTTAGACCTTTTCTTCTTCTTGCCTCTTTAACATATCTTAATAATTGTGATTCTGTTATTCCATAGTTATAACGTAATTTTTGTTTTTCGTTTAGTCGAATTTTATAAGGTGATGCTTTCGATTTTTTTTGTTCAGGTGTTTCTTGTTTTATGACTACTTTTCTTGTTAAGCCAGGTAAATCGCCTAATCGATTGATGATTTTTAAACGTGGACCTCTATAACGTACCATGTAAATTAAACTAAATTTTTGAATTAAAAATTACTTTACTAATAAGCTTAAAAGTAGAATGGAGCATAAATCTAGTAAACATCAGCTTATATTGAACAAGATAGTACAGTACTTTGAAAATAGTGTATTATATATACACAGGGCTGGTAGCTCAGGGGACTAGAGCACGTGGCTACGAACCACGGTGTCGGGGGTTCGATTCCCTCCTAGCTCATATAACATTTCACTTTTTTGGGGTATAGCCAAGTGGTAAGGCAGTGGACTTTGACTCCGCCATTCGTAGGTTCGAATCCTCCTACCCCAGTTTTTTATTTTACACCCTATCTAACCTTTCAATTATTTGAGTAGAGTTTATAATTTGTGACGTAAGAAGTTCATTAAACCTATTGAAGTAAATCTTATACAAAAAGGTTTTTTTAAGTAGGGTTTTTGATTCTTTATTTGCCGCTTGTATCGATATTGATGGTTGTTTTAATAATGAATATATTAAATTAGTATTTATTGTTTTTGGATCCATCTTTTTTTCGCTGTGTTGGATTTTTAATTTTTTGGTTGAAAAAAGATTTAAATAAATAGTAAATAAAGTTATATCTTTATTTTTATTTATTTGGTTTTTTTTAGAGTCTTTTATGCTATCTATAAGTAATTCAAAAAACCCAAGATCTAAATTTTTAATTAAAAACAAAACTGATAAGATTCGTTTTTGTTTTTTAAGGAATTTCATCTTCAAAAATAAAATATATTAGTATAACTGTTATAAATGAGTAATATTTTATTATTTACTTATTAGAAAAAAATAACAAAGTTTTTCCTAATAAGTGAATAATAAAATATTACGCTTTTATTATTTATTCTTTTTTAAAAGGTAAATAATATTTTTTATTTGAGTATTCTAGTTTTAAAATTTACCTAAAAGTTCATATTTTAATTTTGAACTATCGCGGATTAATTTTGTAATACCTTCTACTTCATCAACATTTGATAACCAGTAGTTTATAATTGTTGTATAATTATTCAATATATCAATCGAATCATCTTTTGACATCCATGGTTTATAAGATAATTCTTCTTTTAGTAATTGCCAACCATTCTCCCGCGGCCAAAAGAAGAATGTAGTAATAGGCATTGTGGAATTATTTTCTAGTTTTTTATCTACAGCGAGACCTAAATAATTTTTACTCCAAAGGATTTTAAATACATAAATATTATCATTTGACATAATTAAAGTGTTTTTCTTTATTAAAATTTAGAAGATCTTCTTAATAAATTTTTGACTACTTCTGTAGGCTGTACACCATTAGCTAATCTCTTAATTGTTCTTTCTCTGTTAATATGAAAAGTTTTTCTTATAGGATCATAAAAACCTAATTCTTCTAATACTTTTCCATCTCGCTTTGTTTTAACATCCATTACTACAATTCTATAAAAAGGTTGCTTTTTACGACCACCGCGTTTAAATCTTATTTTTAACATATTTAATCTCCCTTATCATAATATTTTTGAGTTTTCGACAAGTTGATATTATCCGGATGTGCCTTTACTCTTTTACTATAGACCTACTTTATCCTACTATTTTAATTTAATCACTTCATTGATCAAATATCAGTAAATAATAATCGAATCTAAGGTCCGTATCATCCATTCTAGACATAAGAATGCCATCATAGCAGATAGATCCATACCTAATATAGGTGGGAGCAAATCTTCGAATTCTTTCAAAAAAATATCGGTAATAGCTATTAATCCAAACAGTGGGTGAATATAAGGATTTATATTTGGAAACCATTGCACAACAAAACGTATTGATAACGCCCAATAGTATCCTTTAAGAAACATTACTGTAAATAGTATTGTTAAGGCAAGATAATCTTTTTGTGTTAAATCATTTAACGTCATCTGTTGAGGAAGCCGACCATCAACAAAATTATACAAATATGCTCCTATACCTTCCAACGAGAATTTCATTTTGACCCCCTTCAATTTTTAATTAAATTAATAAATTTTTTAGATCATTATAGTTCAAAGAATCATATTTATAATAATTTAAGATTCTTATAGATATAAACCTTTTGTCAAATTTTAAGAAAAAAAGCTTATAAGGTTTAATCTTCTAATAAGTTATTATATATAATAAATCTATAGAATTTGTATTACAAAATGATATAATATAATTATATACTATAGTGAGAAATAAATCTTTTTTAGTAAGAACAAAAAAATAATTTTAATGGCAATTTTTTAACTATGGAATTATATCTTTATGGATAAGAATTTTAAAAAATCTAATGATTACCAATCTCGATGGGGATTTTATTTAAAAAGTGAAATATTAAATGGCCGTGTAGCAATGATTGCTTTAATTCTAATATTATTAATTGAGATATTTACAAAACAAACTTTATTAAATTTATTTTCATTTTTTTAGTCTTTAAAATATTCTAAAGACTATTTTAAAATTAAATCCATGTGAAACTTAAGTAAGTTTTTAATTAGAGCGTTAATAAAAGTATGAATCAGCCCAAAGTATACCATGAAAATTTGGCATATCTAACTAAACGAAATAATCAAAATGTATAGTAATATAAATTTTGATTATTTCGTTTAGTTAGATATGGGTTTTAACCAATCATAACCTTTTTCTTCTAATAAATTTGCTAATGTAGCGTCACCTGTTTTAACAATTTGGCCATCTTGCATAACATGGATAAAATCTGGTTTTATATATTCCAATAATCTTTTATAGTGGGTAATAAGAATTATACTTTTATTTTTATTTTCCATTAATATATTAATTGTTTTAGAAATTGATTTTAATGCATCAATATCAAGACCTGAATCTGTTTCATCTAAAATCCCTAATATTGAATCTAATAAAGCAAATTGTAAAATTTCATTTCGTTTTTTCTCTCCCCCTGAAAACCCTTCATTAACGTTTCTTGAAATAAAGCTTTCATCTAAGTTAACCATTTTTAACTTTTCTCTTAATAATTCATAAAAAAATAAAGGGTTTGCTTTTGGAAGATTCATTGAGACTTGTTTGGCATTATAAATCGCTTCAAGAAATTCTTGGTTATCAACACCTGCAATCTCTACGGGATATTGAAATGCTAAAAATAATCCTAAATGCGAGCGTAAATCAGGATCTAAATCACAAATGTTTTTCCCCTGAAATAAAATTTCCCCTTCTATTACATCATAGGATGGATGACCAGCAATAACTTTAGAGAGTGTACTTTTCCCGGAACCATTTGTCCCCATTATTGCATGGATTTCTCCCTCAAAAATAGAGAGGTTTACTCCTCTTAAAATTTTATTATTATTAATATTTGCATGCAAATTTCTAATTTCTAGTAATGGTATAGTTTTATTGGTCATCCAACACTCCCTTCTAATTTTATACGTAATAAATGCTCAACCTCAGAAGCAAATTCAATTGGTAGCTCATCAAAAACAATTTTACAAAAACCAGTAAGTATTAAGGTAACGGCATCTTCAGCATTAATCCCGCGTTGTAATAAATAAAAGAGTTGTTCTTCTCCAACTTTTGAAGTTGAAGCTTCATGTTCTATTTTTGAAGTTGAATTTTGTACTTGTATATAAGGAAATGTATTTGCTTGTGCATCGGCACCAAATAAAAGTGAATCACATTGAGAAAAATTCCTACTATCCAAAGCTTTTGTCCCAATTTTAACTAACCCACGATAACTATTTTTGGAATAACCGCTAGAAATACCTTTAGAAATAATTTGGCTTTTAGTATTTGAGCCTACATGGATCATTTTAGTCCCTGTGTCGGCTTGCTGCATATTAGTAGTTAAAGCTACTGAATAAAACTCTCCTTGAGACTCGTTACCAATTAACACACAGCTAGGATATTTCCAGGTAATAGCTGATCCTGTTTCAACTTGTGTCCAAGATATTTTTGAATTTTCCCCTATGCATAACCCACGTTTTGTCACAAAATTATAAATACCCCCTATCCCATTTTTATCACCAGCATACCAATTTTGGACTGTTGAATATTTTATTTCTGCATTCTTTAATGCTATTAATTCTACAATAGCAGCATGTAATTGATTAGTATCATATTGTGGGGCAGTACAACCTTCAAGATAGCTTATATAGCTCCCCTCTTCTGCTATAATTAAGGTACGCTCAAATTGTCCAGATTCTTTATTATTAATACGAAAATAAGTCGATAACTCCAACGGGCACCTTAAATTTTTTGGAACATAACAAAAGGATCCATCTGTAAACACAGCAGAATTTAATGCAGCAAAAAAATTATCACCAAAGGGAACTACACTCCCCAAAAATTGTTTTACTAAATGTGGGTAATTTTTAATAGCTTCTGAAATAGGGCAAAAAATAACCCCATATTTTTCTAGTTCTTCTTTAAACGTTGTTGCAATAGAAACACTATCAAAAACTGCATCTACAGCAACATTTGCTAAACGTTTTTGTTCATTCAATGATATACCTAATTTATCAAAGGTATCTTTTATTTCTGGATCCACTTCATCTAAATTAGCTAAAGTTTTTTTTGTTTTTGGAGCTGAATAATAAACAATTTTTTGGTAATCCATTTCCAAAAAATCTAGTTTTGCCCATGTTGGGCTTTTCATTTGTCGCCATTTTTTTAATGCCCCAATACGGAAGTGAAACATATAATCAGGCTCATTATTCTTTTTAATAATATTTCTTACTATCTTTTCATTTAATCCAGGCGGTAATGTATCAATTTCAATATCAGTAGAGAACCCGTATTTATATGGTTGGTTTACAAGTTGTTGTAATGTAGCATTATTTGTCTCGGTCATCATAATATCTCCCTTCAAATTTTAAATATATGAATTTTTGGATTTTTCTTCTACATTTATTTTTCTGAATACTAAATTTTTTATTAGTTTTTAATATTGATCATTTTATTTTTTTAAATTTTGCTGAAATCAATTCTCAACTATCTGTAATAAAATATATTTTGTCAATTTTTTTAATATCAAATGAATTTTTATCATACCCAAACATGAAAAAAATTCCCCCAGTTTCTTTTTTTGAATTTTCTACAAGAGATTTCCGATTCTAGGTAATAACTGTGAATAAAGATATTCTGCGTTTTTAAAAGTCAGGTTTTAAGAAACCTATTTATTTTTCTGGCTTTGAAACTTAATTGGACTAGGTCCAATATGTCAAAGTTATTAAATTAAAAGGGTCAAGTCTTCTAATTTAATATAATATCTACTTAGCGTTTAATTTCCACATATCTTTGAAAAATGAATCTATTATTTTTCTTATTTGTTGTAAAGACTTTTGATCTTATAAAACCTAAATCGAGAGCTTGAGTGATTGTTTCAGAATAACCATAATTTAATTCTATTTTTTTCAAAAAGATATTAATTCTCTCTTTTTGAGTCCATGATTGAGAATCAGTAATGATACTATATGATAAATTATTTAAGACAAAAGCTAGGTAATTTTGATTTAAATTAGAATAAATATTAGATTTTAAAGTTTTTGAAGAGTTTAGAGGAACTTCTATATTCTTATTAAAATTATGTTCTACATAAGGATGCCCTAACTTAGTTATTACTTTTTTTAATATAGTAGGGTTTGTATACTTCGTTTTAATAGATGTATAATGAGACATTTATTTTATTCAATCTAAAATACTAAAAAATAAGCTAAAAGATAAATGTAATAGTTGCATAACCTAACTATACTAAAATTTTTTCAGGCTGTCAAGAATTTTAATAAGATCGATATAATTACTAATTTATAATAATTTAATCTACCAGGCTCAGAAGGAATTGAACCTACATTAGAAACTTAGAAGGTTTCGGTCTTTATCCATTAGACGATGAGCCCATAATATTGAACAAGTAAAAATGGGCAGTACTGGATTTGAACCAGTGACCCCCTGCTTGTAAGGCAGACGCTCTACCACTGAGCTAACTGCCCAAATAATTACATGTTATACAAGTATTATACTTCTTATCTATAGTTTTGTGCAATTAAAATATAATAAGAGTAATCATTTAATGTTTTATCTTTAAAATAATTAATTATTTAATTATTGTTCAGCTGGTGAAAGGACTTGAACCTTCAACCTACTGATTACAAATCAGTTGCTCTACCAATTGAGCTACACCAGCATTTAACTATTGTTTAATAATGGATTTCATTCCTTTACTTTACGTATAAAGGGTGAATGACGGGACTTGAACCCGCGAATGGCGGAATCACAACCCACTGCCTTAACCACTTGGCTACACCCACCTTGATACTTATAATATACTGTATATCTATACTAATTAAAAATTAAAAAAATGAAAATAAATTTTTTCCTTTTGTCATTATACGTAAATGGTTTAAAATATAAAATCTACATGAATAAGCCTCTGCAAATAAGTGATTTACTAGAATTCTTTAATCACCAAAAAGAACTTGTAATAATTGAATATAATGGTAAAATCTATAATAATTTAGCTAGTCGACCTCAGTATTTAAGAGAAAAAGATAAAATAGAAATTATCACAATTGTAGGTGGCGGTTAGATTTTCAATTTTGTAAAGCTACTGAAACCCTACCTCGTTCTATATCTTTTGAAACAATCCTTAATTTTATTTGATCACCAAGTTTATATAATGATGAAAGGTTTTCTGTTTGTGTAGTTTTTTTGAAAATTTCAGAAATATGTAATAAACAATTTACTCCTAGAATATTTACAAAAACACCAAAATATTTAATTGAAGTAACATTCGCTAAATAGCTGGGTCCAATTACTAAATTTTTATTTATTTTACTAAAAATAGCTAATTTTGAGCTCATCTGAGCAATATGAAAAGAATCCTTAACTTCTAAAAATTTAAAGGGCATAAAAAGGTTTTTATTATTCGTTCTTAGATAATATTTCGGGATATTTATATTTAATGCAAAAAAAAATAACCCGTTAAAAAGTATTAGTTTTCCTTTCATTAAGGACTCTTCAAATTTAGCATAAATTGTTATATTTTTAAAATCTATTTGTCGTAGTCGGTTCCATAAATAAATAGATTGTACACGCTTCATGGAAATAATAATTCGGTTCGACTTTTTATTAATATCAAGGATTAAAAATTCCCCGACATAATTAACATTTAAGAGTTCAGTTGGATTATATATTGGAAAACGAGAGATTTCTTTTAATGGTAAAAAACATACTTGCTCTAACCCAAGATCAACTAACACATAATTTGATTCGACCCCTATTATTATTCCAGCTAATATATCATTTGTTTTTACTTTATAGCTATATTGAGATAGGATCAGACCAAATTTATTAAAATCAAATTTTGAAGTAGCAATAGATAATAACATAATTCCCCCTTATCTTGTTTAAAATTAATATACACGAAATTTATTCTTGGAATTTTATATCATAATGTTTTTCTAAATAAAATATAATGGGACGTGTAATTTCTAATACTTCTTCATTCGAAAGAGTCCGGATCTCAGATTGAAATTTTAACTTAAAACTTAGGCTACAATAACCTTCTTTTATAGGTTTCTTAGAATAATAATCAAATAACCTTAAAGATTTTAATAATGGTTGAGCTAATTGAGAAATAATTTCTTTGATATCATAAGAAAATATAGATTTATTTATAATAAAACTTAAATCTATATAAGATATAGGATAAGAAGAATAATTACTATAATGAATTAAATTTTTACTTTCGGAAAAACGATTTAGTATTCCTGTATTAATTTCAAATAAATAAATCTTTTTTTGTATATTATTTTTTAAAGCTAAAGTTGGGTGTATTTGGCCAAACACTCCGAGCTTTTGGTTTTCTATAAAGAAATTAGTAGTAAGATTAGGGTGAAAGTTAATGCCGCAATTATTTGCTGGACTCCAAGAGATTGATAAAGGTAGATTTAATTTTTCCATTAATGTTTCAATAACCCCTTTAGCTTCAAACCAATTTATCGATGAATTTTTGTTACCCCAAGCTGAGTGAAATATTTTGCCACCGAAAACTCCACTAATTACTTCGATTTCTTTTTTATGACCACTTCCTAATAAATTATATACTCTCCCTGATTCAAAAGCCTCAAAATTTTCTCCAATATTTTTTTGATTAAACTTAACCTTTTCTATAATTCCTTTTAATAAGCTTAGTCTAAGAACAGAAGATTCATTAAAGAGAGGATTTTTTAAACTTATTTCATTTTTATACTCCTTTTTCATTAATATAGAATGAATACTTTCATTAAATCCTAAATTAAGAAAATACTCTCTTAGACGTCTTTTAAGTTTCTCAATTTTAGTTAAGTACCCAAATTGATTATTTGTTATTGCTAAAGGTTTAAATTTATTAAATCCTATAACTCTTACAATCTCCTCTATAATATCTACTTCCCGCTCTAGATCTATTTTTCTTGCTAATGGCACAAGAACAAAGCAATTTTTATCTGTTTGTAAATAAATTTTAAAATTCAATAATTTTAAATTTCTTATTATTTGGAAGTCACTTAAGTTGTTAAAACTATTATAAGGGCCAGTTAATTTTTTAATATTTTGGTACGATATTTTTATTCTTTTGTCTGACTGCTTTATATATCTATAGAATAAAGAAAAATGATTTTTTAAATATTCAATTTTACTTTTATTAATCTTTTCAGATTCAAACTTTATATCTTGTGCCCAAAATAGATGCATTAAGCGTAAATAAGATTGTTCTAATAAATTTAAATCTGTTTGCTTTTCAGATTTTATGGAATAATCAGTTTTTAAATTTAAGATTTTAGATGACTTTTTTATACTTTTTGAATCATATAAGCCATATTGAAGCAAAACAGAAGAAGTATTTTTATTAACAATAGTGTTATAATCTTGAATAAAGCCGGGAATTGAAATTATTTTATTATTAAGAGTTAAGACTAAAATATTATTCTTTAATGTTATCGTCTTTGATTCGGATATATGAAATAAAGATTTATCCCCTACATATTTAGTAATAAAAGCTAAATTTGTTGTGGTCATAATATTTTCTAAAATTCCAAGATCATAAGCAAAAAAAACTTGCCCCGTTTCTAACATTAAATAATTAACTGTATCGATAATATTATTAACTGGGTTAAACCCCATCAATGATAAGCGCTTTTTTATCCAATAAGGAGATGGCTTTATCTCAATATTTTTACTAGTTATATTATGTAGCATTATAGCCTCATTCAAATGAGACAAATTTCGATTAGATAGGTTTTTTAGAATTTTATTAAATGATTTTTTCTGTAAATACCATTCCCATATATAATATTTATGTTGCCAGCCTTTATAGTTATAAATAATTTTATAGTTTTTACTTTTTACTAAACGGTTTTTAAGCGTTTTAAAATCTACCGAGTTAACCTTGGATTTTATTTTTTTTAAATAAAAATTTAGATCAAGATTGAAGATACCAAGAGAGGATTTAGGCTCTAATAAAAGTAAGGGGCTTATATTAATAGGAATTTCTAAAAAAGAATTTGATGTAAAAAGAGTATTTAGTTCAGTTATTAAACCTCTTAAATTTGAAACATCTGCTCGATTTGCTGTAAAGCTAATATCTATAATAATATCAGAGCTTTCAAAACCTTTTTTACTAGTTATACTTTCAATTTCAAAACCTGCGAGAGTTAATCTATTTACTAACCCATTCAAAGTTAATTTTTGTACCCCTATTATCTCTTGTATCCACTTTAAGGAAATATACATAAATTTTTTTAATGATTAAAAAATAGATAGATACACATAGCTATGGAAGAACTTAGCCTTAAATAATTAGTATTTAATTGACAATTATTTAAGCTCTAATAAATGTTAAATTATTTTCATCTGAATATCTTTCCATAAACCTCATAAAACGATCCCAAGCTTCAGCATTCTTCATAATATAAAGTGCTTGAAGTGTTTTTGGTTTACCTTCAATAAATTTAGCATTAAGATCTTTTGTGCTTAATACTCCTTCTTTATCAATTAAAAACATACCTGATATTTCACTTTCTGGGTTAATACCCGTATAGAACAAACTAGCATCTTCAAAAATAAAAGTTGCTGTTCCAGTAGTACCATCCGTTGATCGGGTGATATTAATAGTCGGGATAGTAGTTTCTTCAACCCCTTTAATAAATTGTATTATAGCTTTCATGATTCTCCTAATTAAATTATTACTATTATTTTAATATCTATAAATAATGAAGAACTATATAGGATTAAAAATAAAAAAACAACTTGACAAAAAATGTCAATTAAAATTTGACTTTTTTCTTGAGTTGAATTATAAAATAGTTATGTAAACTTTAAATAAAAATAGTCTCAATATTAATAGTAATAATTAGTACTGTCACTAAAAAGAATAATCTAAATTAATAATTTATAGAGATAAAACTATGGGTAAAAAAACAATTCAAGTAATCCTAACGAAGGATGTTCAAAAACTAGGAAAAGAGGGGACACTTATTAGAGTTAAACCTGGGTATATCAGAAACTATTTAATACCTTTAAAACTTGCTAAAGTAGCTACTATTAATTTAATCAATCAATTTGAATCACAACAAAAAGAATTAGATCTAAAACAAATAAAATTCCGTAAAAAATGTTTAGAGGTTAAAGAATTAATCGAAAGTTACGGTAAATTTACAACGAAGAAAAAAGTTTCTGAAAATGGTGTATTTTATGGTAAAATTACAAAAAAACATATATTAGAATTAATAACACATAAAATTGATTTAGGTATAGACCTAAATAAAAACCAGTTAGAATTACCTGAGATGAAAAAATTAGGAGAATATGTGATTGAAATTCCATTAACAGTTGATGTTAAAGCTAAGATTAATCTCGAAATTTTACCAGAATAAAATATTCTACTAAGAATAAGTTATGAGTAATTTAGAATCATCTAATTTAGAATCCGTACTTCCATATAATTTATTGGCTGAAAAACTAGTCTTAGGGAGCATTTTAACAATTCCTGAGGCAATTTTATTAGTTAGTGAAAAATTGCCAATTGAGGCGTTCTATCTAGAGACGCATCAAATAATTTATAAAGCTCTATTAATCCTCTATGCAGAAGGAAAAACGATTGATTATATAAATTTAATTACATGGATACAAGATAATGGTTTTTTATTAAAAATCGGTGGGGCAAATATTCTTCTAGATCTTTTAAATCAAATTAATCGATTAACGGATCTTGATGAATATATAGCATTAATCTATGAAAAATATTTAAGAAGGTCATTAATTAAACTTGGTGAAGAGTTAATAGAAAATGGTTATCTAACTGAAATCCCTTTAGAAACAATTTTTACAAAACTTGAACAAAGCTTTTTTTTATTATCAGAAAATAAATCAAAGCAACATCTAATTAGTGTAGAAGAAGGTTTGCAACAAATTGTAAAGGAAATTGAGGAGGGTTTAAGGATACCAAGGTTACCTGGTTTAAAAACAACCTTTATAGAGTTTGATATAATAACTCAAGGATTTCAAAATTCTGATCTTATTATTATCGCGGGTCGTCCTTCTATGGGAAAAACAGCTTTTGCTTTTAACCTTGCAAAAAATATTGCCCAAAACCATAATACTGGAGTAGTTTTTTTTAGTTTAGAGATGACTCGAGAACAATTATTATATCGTTTATTGGCATCTGAAGTTGAAATAACAAATACCAGATTACGAGCATCAAGTATCAAAGAAACAGAATGGCTTAAAATAAATACTAAGGTTAGTGAGTTATCAAAGCTAAAGCTTTTTATTGATGATACACCAAACTTATCGGTAGGTGAAATAAAATTAAAAATAAAGACTATTGATCTTGAATCATCGAAATACGTAAGTTTAATTGTGATTGATTATTTACAGTTATTAGAGGGTGTTGATCAAAATACAAATCGAGTTCAAGAACTTTCTAAAATCACAAGAGCTTTAAAAAAATTAGCACGTGATTTAAACCTACCAATTATTGTTTTATCTCAATTAAGTAGAAACGTAGAAAGTCGAGTAAATAAGCGTCCAATTTTAGCAGATTTGAGAGAAAGTGGGTGTATTAATTTTTTACCTGAAAAATATCTAACAAAAATAAAAGGGGGAAAAAATTTTATTTTTTGTTGGACTGGCAATTCTCTAAAGAAACAAAAGATCTTAAATTTAAAGTTGACAGGTCAAAAACCTATATATAAATTAGAAAGTAATTTAGGCCTTATATTATTAATAACTAGTAATCATAAAATTTTGACAAATAAAGGTTGGAAAAAAATTGACCAGTTAGTAAAAAATAATTTTATTGGGGCTAAATTACTAATAGGATTTAAATCCCTTGCTGATTTTGGGAAATCTTCTATAACATGGGAAAAAATTAATAAAATAAAGTACTTTCAATTAGCACCTGTTTATGATTTGCATATTTCAAATTATTCAAATTATTTAAATAACCACTTAGTTATCCATAATTCGATTGAACAAGATGCCGATGTTGTTATTATGCTTTACCGGGATGATTATTATAATAAAGAAACCTCTAAAAAAAATATAATTGAGATAATCATTGCTAAGCATAGAAATGGCCCAATTGGATCAACAACATTAAGCTTTGACCCAAAGTACCTTAGATTTTTTAATCTAAAAAAATTTTGTTAAATAAAATTTGGTTCGTGTAGTCGTTTCTAATATAAGCTTATAATTTGACCTTAAAGGTGAAATTAGATACCATTAAGTCGAAAGAGATTATAAAAATTTAGTCTCAAAGAGCGTCCTTAGTTCAGTTGGTAGAACATAGGTCTCCAAAGCCTAGTGTCGAGGGTTCAATTCCTTCAGGGCGTGTATCATCAAAAATAATTAAAACTAGAAATTTTAAAAAATTAATAATTTTAAAATTATTAAATTCAAATAAAAAATATATATGGCGAAAAAAGTAACGAGTATAATAAAACTTGCTTTATCTGCAGGTAAAGCTGTTCCAGCACCTCCTGTAGGTCCAGCTCTTAGTCAACATGGTGTAAATATTTCGGCTTTTTGTAAAGAATATAATGCAAAGACAAATGATCAAATTGGTTTAATTATTCCAGTGGAAATATCTGTATATGAAGATAGATCATATACCTTTATACTAAAAACACCACCTGCATCAGTATTATTAGTTAAAGCTACTAATATAAAAAAAGGTGCTGCAGAACCTAATAGGCAAATAGTAGGATCAATCCCAAAAAGTGAGATAGAAAAAATTGCAAAAATTAAATTACCTGATTTAAATACAAAAAACTTAGATAGTGCTTTTAAAATTATTGCAGGTACAGCGAAAAATATGGGAATTACAATAACAGAATAAAATTTAAAATAATGGGTCGAAATAAGAATGAAGAAATTAAATAAGCGAACTAAAGAGAATAGACAAAACGTAGAGAAACGCTTATATAATCGAACTGAAGCTATTAGTCTTTTAAAAGAAACTGCAAATGCTAACTTTATAGAATCTGTAGAAGCACATATTTCTTTAGCAATCGATCCTAAATATAGTGATCAACAATTACGAAGTACTTTAATTTTACCTAAAGGTACTGGTAAAACAAAACGTATAGCAGTATTAATGCCTTTAGAAACTATTACATCAGAATATAAAGATTTAGCGGATATAATTGGTTCTGATGATTTAATTGAAACCATAACTAAAGGGGATCTTAATTTTGATATATTAATTGCTACCCCAGATATGATGCCAAAACTAGCTAAATTAGGTAGGATATTAGGACCAAAAGGGTTAATGCCATCACCAAAAGCTGGTACAGTAACAACTGATGTAATGTTAACTTTAGAAGAGTTTAAAAAAGGAAAATTAGAATACCGGGCAGATAAAACTGGTATTGTTCATTTATTGATTGGGAAAAGTAATTTTACTGATTCAGATTTATTAGAAAATTTAGTTGCTGTTTATAATTCAATAGAAAATAATAAGCCACCAGGTGTAAAAGGTCGTTATTTTAAAACTTTCCATATTTGCAGTACCATGGGACCTTCAATCGAAATTGATATCTCTGATTTAAAATTATAAATAAATAAAATTCATTCTCTTTTGACAAACGAATTAAAAACTAAAGGATATATATATGACTGAAAAAATTTCAACCTTAATTGACGAATTAAAAACATTAACATTATTAGAAGCTGCTGAATTGGTTAAAGCTATAGAAGAGACTTTTGATGTTGATGCTTCTGCTGGGGGTGGTGTTATGATGATGAGTGGAGGTACAACAACTTCTGAAGAGAATGCAAGTGGTGAAGAGAAAACTGAATTTGATGTCAGCTTAGATGAAGTCCCTAAAGATAAAAAAATATCGATCTTAAAAATAGTAAGATCTTTAACAGAGTTAGGATTAAAAGAGGCTAAGGAAGTAGTAGAAAATACACCAAAAGTTATTCAAGAGGGACTAACTAAATCTGCAGCAGAAGAAGCTAAAAAAGTCCTTGAAGAGGCAGGTGCTGTTGTAACACTAAAATAATATACTCGTTTAATTATTAAATCTATTTTTTAGAAACCTTAAATGTTTCTAAAAAATAGACTTAATAATTAAAATGGAACATCTTCTTCTACATGACATTTGATTTCACAGTCCGATTTAGGGTAAGCTACACAAGTTAATATAAACCCTGCGTCTAATGCTTTATCTTCTAAAAAAGATTGGTCTTCTTGATTGATTTCTCCTTTCATTACTTGACCTGCACATGATGAACAAGCTCCCGCACGGCAAGAATAGGGAAGATCTAAGTTATTCTCTTCAGCTGCGTCTAAAATATACACATCATCTGGACAATCAATAACTTGATCAATACCTTCTGGTTCGCTTACAAGGTGTACCTTAAATTCCTTCGCCATATTATTAAATGTGTGTTAAATTTGATAAATAGTGCAAATAAAATTTATTTTAATCTAAATAATAACATACTATATAATAAGGATAGTCAAGTAAATTGTCAAACTTAACATCGGCCTATAGAAATTTTCTAGTATCATAGTAAGAAAGTCAAAAACATGTTCACTTAATAGGAGCTTCTCATAAATGGCATTACCATGGTATCGTGTTCATACTGTCGTTCTTAATGATCCCGGCAGACTAATCGCAGTTCATTTAATGCATACAGGATTAGTAGCTGGTTGGGCTGGTTCAATGGCATTATACGAATTATCTATATTTGATTTCTCTGACCCTATTTTAAATCCGATGTGGCGTCAAGGTATGTTTGTTATGCCTTTTATGACAAGATTAGGTGTTTCCGACTCTTGGACAGGGTGGGATATAGCTGGAGAAAGATCGGAGCCAATTGCAAGCTTATGGTGTTATGAAGGAGTAGCTTATACTCATATTATTTTATCAGGTCTTTGTTTCTTAGCTGCTGTTTGGCATTGGGTTTATTGGGATCTAGAATTATTCCGTGATCCTAGAACAGGTGAACCTTCATTAGATTTACCAAAAATTTTTGGGATACATTTATTTTTATCTGGTTTATTATGCTTTGGTTTTGGTGCATTCCATGTTACTGGATTTTTTGGCCCAGGAATTTGGGTTTCTGATGCATATGGTTTAACGGGACAAGTTCAACCTGTAGCACCTTCATGGGGTCCTTCAGGTTTTAATCCTTTTAACCCAGGTGGAATTGCTTCGCACCATATGGCAGCAGGTAGTTTCGGTGTTTTAGCCGGTGGCTTCCATTTAACTTTAAGACCGCCTCAACGTTTATATCGTGCCTTAAGAATGGGGAATATTGAAACAGTATTATCTAGTAGTATTGCAGCTGTGTTTTTTGCAGCTTTTATTACTTCTGGAACTATGTGGTATGGTTCAGCAACAACTCCAATCGAACTGTTTGGCCCAACAAGATACCAATGGGATAGTGGTTATTTCCAACAAGAAATTGAACGTCGAGTTGAAGTCTCATTAAATGAAGGCTTATCAGAAAGTGAAGCTTGGTCTAGTCTTCCAGACAAATTAGCTTTCTACGATTATATTGGTAATAACCCAGCAAAAGGTGGTTTATTTAGATCTGGTCCCATGAACAAAGGTGATGGTATAGCAGAAGCATGGTTAGGTCACCCAATTTTTAGAGATCGTGAAGGTCGAGAATTATCAGTACGTCGTATGCCAGCTTTCTTTGAAACATTCCCTGTAATTTTAATTGATAAAGATGGTATTATTCGTGCAGATATACCTTTTAGACGTGCGGAATCAAAATATAGCATTGAGCAAGTTGGTGTTAATGTAAGTTTTTATGGTGGGAAACTAAATGGACAATCGTTTAAAGATGCTCCAACTGTGAAAAAGTTTGCTCGTAAAGCTCAATTGGGTGAAGTTTTTGAATTTGATAGAACGAGTTTAGAATCTGATGGTGTATTTAGAAGTAGCCCACGTGGTTGGTATACTTTTGGTCATTTAAATTTAGCATTATTATTCTTCTTAGGTCATTTATGGCATGGTTCTCGTACTCTATTCCGTGATGTATTTACTGGAATTGGTTCAGAGGTTACAGAACAAGTAGAATTTGGTGCATTCCAAAAATTAGGTGATGAAACAACTCGTAAACAAGGTCTAGTATAAAAAAAATTTTAATTAAAAGGAAAAAATATGGGTATAGATTTTTCACAACTTTCACAACCAGCATTAGTATACGCAATTTTACTAATTGGAACGTTAATGGTTCTTTTTTTTGCTGTTTTCTTCCGTGATCCACCTAAAATATTAAAAGAATAATTCTAATTAATCTTTCCTACCTATATACGATTTAACAGGTAGGAAAGAATAATTATTAGTCCTCATGTTCTTCAAACGGATCTCTTAAAAGTTTTGACCCTGGTCCAAAAGCTGTGTAGGTTGAATAAGCAGTAATCCCTATTAATAAACTTGAGACAAATATTATTAGAATTGTAGATGTTTCCATTGTTTTTACTAAATTTATAATTATTAAATTATTATACTTACAAGAAATTGTTATTGATTAACTTAAATTTTATTAAATTATGGCTTTTAAAACAAAATTAGGTGATATTTTACGACCTTTAAATTCTGAATATGGGAAAGTAGCACCAGGTTGGGCTACAACATTAATTATGGGCATAGCTATGTTATTATTTTTAGTTTTTTTATTAATTATTTTACAAATATATAATTCTTCATTGATTTTAGATGGAGTTGATGTAGATTGGCAAAGCCTAGGTAATTAATTTAATTTTATCTAAGGTTTAAGGATATAATCATATCCGTAAACCTTAGATAAAATTAGATTAATACAATCTAAAATTTAAGTAGAAAGCATTTATAAAAGAAAAAAATTAAACTAAGAAGTTTATTACACTGGAGCTTTAACTTTATTTTTGTTTTCTTTAGCTTTAACTATTTTCAATTGAGGTTTTTTAGGTAAGCCTGTATAGGTACTTACAAATTGTTCAAATTCCTTTCCATCAATTGTTTCAATTTGAGTTAATAATGTTGCTAACTGATCTAATAATAAACGATTTCTTTCTAATGTAATACAAGCTTTTTCAAATCCATCTTCAACCATTTCAATAATTTGTAGATCAATTTTATCTGCAATATCTAAGAAACAATCAGGTCTAGTTTGTACACTTCTTCCAAAAAATATTGTAGGTTTTGGTAATTCCATAGCCATTGGGGTTAGACTAGACATTCCAAATCTTGTAACCATTTGTCTCGCTAATGAATTTACTTTAAAAAAGTCATTACTTGCGCCACTAGTTATTTCCATTTTTCCAAAAATAACTTTTTCTGCTGCTCGACCCCCAAGAGTCCCTATTAACCGAGAAGATAATTGACCTCTTGTCATTAATGGTTGTTCATCTGGTGTAAACCAAGTTAATCCTTGAGCACGGCCTCGTGGTATTAAAGTTACTTTTTGAACATCATCATGATTTTTTAATAAAGTACCAGTTAAAGCATGTCCAACTTCATGATAAGCGACTAGCCTTTTATTTCGAGAATCATTTAAAAGAACTCCTTCTAATCCCGCAATTATTCTTTCAATTGCTGTGTAAATTTGCTTAATTGTTATTGTTTCTAAATTAGCTCGGGCTGTTAAAATAGCCGCCTCATTAAGAATATTCGCTAAATCTGCTCCAGAAAACCCAGCTGTACGTTGTGCAATAAATTTAAGAGAAGTTTTTGAATCTATATTTTTATTTCGACTATGAACCTTTAAAATTTCTATACGACCATAAATATTAGGTAAATAAACTGTTATTTGTCTATCAAAACGACCAGGACGTAATAAAGCAGAATCTAATACATCAGCTCGGTTTGTCGCAGCTATAACTATTATTCCACTGGTAGGCTTAAACCCATCCATTTCAGTTAAAATTTGATTTAATGTTTGCTCTCGCTCATCATTAGTTCCTCCAACACCTGTACCACGTTGTCTTCCAATTGCATCAATTTCATCAATAAATAAAATACAAGGTGAATTCCTTTCAGCAGTTTCAAATAAATCACGGACTCGCGAAGCACCAATACCAACAAACATTTCTACAAATTCTGATCCAGAAATACTAATAAATGGTACTCCAGCTTCCCCAGCAATTGCTTTAGCTAATAAAGTTTTTCCGGTTCCAGGAGGTCCAACAATTATGACCCCTTTTGGAGGGTTAGCGCCAACCGCTGTGAATAATTGCGGCATTTTTAAAAAAGAAACAAATTCTTCAAATTCTTGTTTAGCTTCATCAATCCCAGCAACATCACTAAATAAAACCCCAGTATCAGCATCTAATTGAATTTTTGCTCTGGCTTTCCGTAAATTCCCAAAAAAATCGTAATTACTACCTTCAGAGAAAAACAATCTATAGACAACTATAAGTAAAACTGGAATTAATAAAACACTTAAAATAGGCCAAATAGAATCAAAATTTACAATTGGGTAAGCTGTAAAATCTATTTTGTAATCTCGTAAGGTTAAAATTAACGAAGAATTTCTAACAGGTATCTTTACACCAATAGGTCGAAATTCATCACTATTTAAAATACCAAACAACGTATCAGATGAAAGTAGTGGAACGGGCTTAAGTAAATTCTGATCTAAAGATTCAAAAGCATCAAATACTGCAAGTTCGGCATTTTCATATAAATCTACTTTTTTTATAGCACCATTTTCTAAATAATGTAAAAATGTATCATAGGAAACCATTTGCGTTGGATGGCTATTTTTTAGATTAATTAAATTAGTTCCTACATCGGTAAAATTATCCCATTTTAAATAAACAAAACCTGAAAGAAGCGCTAATCCAACAAAAACTAGAATAATGTTTTTTGTGGTTTGATTTTTCATAAAGATCTCTCCTTAGCATATATTAATAATAAAGTATTATTAACATTTATTATCTTAATAAACAACCATATAAAATTTTTATGGAAACTTTATAATTATCAGTATATAATATATTTTATAACTATTAATTAATTAAATTTTAAATAACAATATTATTATGGTAACAAAAGGAGCAAAAGTACGCATTTTAAGAAAAGAGTCATATTGGTATAATGATGTTGGAACTGTTGTTGTAATAGATAAGAAAGCTGCAAATTATCCTGTTTTAATAAGATTTGTTAAAGTTAATTATAGTGGAACAAATACCGCAAATTTTAAACTAGAAGAACTTGAAGTAGCATAAATAAATTTTATGCTCATTTACTTCTATTTCTAAATAGAAGTAAATGAGTATAAAATTTATTTATAATTATATAATTCTGTAGACACTCCAGGAGAAAGATCTAATGATAATAAAACATTTACTATTTCTTTTGAATTGGATTCAATATCAATAATCTTTTTATAACGTCGGATCTCAAATTGCTCACGGGAATCTTTATTTACATGAGGAGATCTTAAAACACAATATGATCGTTTTTTCGTAGGGAAAGATATAGGACCTGCAATTTTCAAAACCGATTTTTCACCAGTTAAAACATCTGATATTTTTTTACAGCACTCATTTAAAACTAAATGATTAAAAGACTGCAACGTAATACGTATTTTTTCATTTGACATAAAGATAATATTTATTGAATAATTTTTGAAACAACACCAGCTCCAATAGTTCTGCCACCTTCACGAATAGCAAATCTCATACCTTCTTCAATCGCAATTAAAGAAATTAATTTTGCTGTCATTTTAACACGATCACCAGGCATAACCATTAAAGTTTTCTCGCCTTCATCAGTAATAAAGCTTAAAATTTCACCAGTAACATCAGTTGTTCGTACGTAAAATTGAGGTCTATAGCCTGGGAAGAATGGAGTATGGCGTCCACCTTCTTCTTTAGTTAAAATATAAAGTTCTGATTCAAAAGTATTGTGAGGTGTAATTGTTCCTGGTTTAGCTAAAACCATTCCACGCTCTATTTCTCCCTTTTGTATTCCACGTAGTAAAATTCCTACGTTGTCACCAGCAAAACCTTCATCTAAAGTTTTCTGGAACATCTCAACACCAGTTACTGTTGTCGATTTCGTATCCCCTAAACCAACTAAATCTACTGTTTCTCCTACTTTTACCATCCCACGGTCAATTTTACCGGTAGCAACTGTACCTCGCCCAGTAATTGAAAAAACATCTTCAATAGCCATTAAAAATGCTTTATCTATATCTCTAACAGGTGTTGGTATATAGTTATCTACTGAGTCCATTAAACTATAAATTTTATCAACCCATTTATTGTCACCTTTCTTTATACTTGGTTCATTACTTATAGCATCAAGAGCTTGTAATGCTGAACCCGTTACTATAGGTATGTCATCACCAGGAAAATCATAATTAGAAAGTAATTCGCGAACTTCTAATTCTACTAATTCTACTAACTCTAAATCATCAACTTGATCTTCTTTATTTAAGAAGACTACAATATGGGGTACACCAACTTGTTTAGACAGTAAAATATGTTCACGAGTTTGAGGCATTGGACCATCAGCAGCTGAAACAACTAGGATAGCCCCATCCATTTGTGCTGCACCAGTGATCATATTTTTAACATAATCAGCGTGACCTGGACAATCTACATGGGCATAATGACGTGTTGCTGTCTCATATTCTACATGTGCTGTGTTTATTGTGATTCCACGTGCACGCTCTTCAGGCGCAGCATCAATATCTTCATATTTTTTCGCATTTGCATCCCCGGCTAATGCTAAAACAGCAGTAATTGCAGCGGTTAATGTCGTTTTGCCATGATCTACATGCCCAATTGTTCCAATATTGATATGTGGTTTTGTACGGTCATATTTTTCACGAGCCATAATCTATACTCCTTTTATTATTTTATTTTATCTTTTACTTTTGGCGATTAATTAAATAATATTTAATTAATAAAAATGATTATAGGAATGATCACGAGCGAAAGTGTGCAAATGCCTTATTTGATCTTGCCATTCTATGGGTCTCATCACGTTTACGGATTGAATTTCCTGAACCTTTTGAGGCATCAATTATTTCGTTAGCTAATTTTATAGCTATAGTTTTTCCAGAGCGAGCCCTAGCAAATTGGATGATCCAACATAAACCTAAATTAATACCTCTAAACTTTTTTACTTCGATTGGTACTTGATAAGTAGAGCCCCCTACACGTTTAGCTTTAATTTTTACTGCAGGGCTTACATTTTTTACTGCCTTTTCAAAAATTTTGAGTGGCTGACTATTTGTTCTTTGTTTTATAATATCAAAAGCCTCATAAATTATTTTTTGTGCTACAGTTTTTTTTCCACTTTTTAAAATCTTGGATATCATTAAATTTACTAAAAAACTATCATATACCGCATCTGCGTTAGGGAATTTTCTTTTTTTATTTGTTCGACGTGACATAATTTATTATACCCTATTTATCTTTTTATTTTATTTTACTGGTTTTTTCATGCCGTATTTTGAACGGCCTTGACGTCTATCTTTTACTCCGATTGTGTCAAGAGTGCCTCTGATAATATGATAACGTACCCCTGGTAAATCCTTTACTCTTCCTCCCCGTAATAAAACTACAGAATGTTCTTGTAAATTATGGCCAATGCCAGGTATATATGCTGTCACTTCAAACCCAGAGGTTAGCCTTACCCGTGCAACTTTTCTTATAGCTGAGTTTGGCTTTTTTGGTGTTATGGTATGAACCCTGGTGCACACACCTCTACGCTGAGGACAACTTTTTAATGCAGGAGACTTTGTTCTAGGTTGAATTTTTTTACGGCGTACTCGGATAAGCTGTTGTATAGTAGGCATAATTTAAAGTATTAAGTTATTAGTTTAATAAAATCAGCTAGGTGTATTTTCAATATTATATTTTTTTAAAAATCGTTCAACTCGACCTTCAGTATCTATAATCCGTTGTGATCCTGTATAAAAAGGATGATTTCCAGACCAAATATCGACATGTAATTCAGGTTTTGTTGAACCCACGACCATAATTAATTGACCATCATAATAAACTTTTGTTTCATCGAACCATTTTGGATGTATATTTTCTTTTGGCATATCAAATAGAAATAATGTTTATAATGAGTATAAAATATTAAATTTTAATTAACGTTTTGAATATTGGGAAGCTTTTCGGGCTTTCTTCAAACCATATTTACGACGTTCCTTAATTCGCGCGTCCCGTTTTAAAAAGCCTTCAAATTTTAAGATAGGTCGAAAATTTACTTTGTCAATCTTACAAAGAGCTCGAGCGATTGCTAATCTTATTGAATCTGCTTGACCAGTTAAACCACCACCTTTAACATTCGCAATAATTTTATACTTTTTCTCTAACTTTACTTTCTTCAAAGGTAAAGTTATCTGATTTAAATAAGTAAAATTTTGTTGAAAGTAACTATCTGCTTTCTGGCCATTTACTTCACAATTTACTTGAGAAGTCACCTCTGAAAAAGGTACTAAATAAACAATTGCTGTGGCTTCTTTTTTTCGACCAATTCCATAAACATCAGAATTTGTTTGGTTTTTATTGTTCATAAACTTTAAATATTATAATTCTATATTTTTCGGCTTTTGAGACATATGAGGATGTTCTTCGCCCTTGTATACTTTTAATTTTGTAAATAATTTTCGACCTAAACGATTTTTAGGAAGCATTCCTTTAATAGCTTTTTCAATAATACGTTCTGGAAGACGTAATTGTAAATCTTCAAAGTTTTCTATTGTTTTTCCTCCGGGTCTACCAGAATGACGAAAATATAATTTTTGTAAGCTTTTTTTGCCACTAACATTTATCTTATTTGCGTTAATAATTATAATATAGTCTCCGGTATCTTGTGAAGGTGTAAAAATAATTTTATTTTTTCCTCTTAATAAATTAGAAACTTTTGTCGCCAATCGACCTAAACATTTATCTTTTGCATCAATTATATACCATTGTTGTTTTAAATCAAGCTTCGAAGGAACAAAAGTATCTTTCATAATAATAGTACTAATATTAAATTATAGAATAACGTTAAATATGATTAAAAAATTGCAATAGTGTAAATTATTGAGTGAATTAATTAGGTGGTTCGTAAAAAAGCCTAAGGCTTTTTTCTATTTCTGCTACCGATTTTGGCCCTAAACCTTTTATATCAATTAAATAAGGTGGGCCAGATGAATCATAATCCATTAATTCCCAAGTAAAATTTATATTAGCCTTCTTCAAGGCTTTTACTATACGGTCTGATAATTTTAAGCAATCTAAAGAACCGCTATCCATCTCATTAACTCTTTTTAACAATAATTCTTCAGGTGTCGGTTCTTCTATACATTTCGCTTTTTTTTCACCAGATTGAAAAATTTTTGCTTGGACAGTTTTTTCTTTTTTTTTGTATATTTTTTTCTGTATATTTTCAATTTTTACTATAGATTTTGTTTCTTCGCTTACCACTTGCGATAAACAAGGAAACTCCATTTTATTAACAGTAGATAACATATACCCTATCATATTTTTTGCTTGTAGAAGTGCTTGATGAGGTAATAGACTCCCATTTGTAAAAATTTCGAGATGAAGTTCCACATCTGTATTTTCAATATGTTGTGGTAATGTTTTAACATAAGAATTAACTTTTAAAACTGGAGCAAAATTAGAATCAATAGGAAGGAAATATGTTGAACCTTCGAGTTTTTGATCTTTAGCTAAAACATAAGCTTTACCATGTTCTAGTTTTAAATGTATTTCAACAAAGGAGTCGTCCGAGATTGTTAATAAATAATTATTAGGGTTTAATACTTTAATACCCTTAGAAAATTTTATTGAGCCTGCAGTAACTACAGCTGGTCCTTGTATTTTTAATAGACCATGATAAGATTGACCATATTTATTTTCATCTTTTAAGATAATCTCTTTTAAATTTAATATAACTTCAAGAAAATCTTCACGTACTCCATCTAAAAGATTAAATTCATTATGTGTCACATCAGGAAGTCTGACACCAGTAATTTTAAGCCCATATAAATTTGATAATAAAACACGTCGTAACATATTACCAATTGTGCTCCCTTCACTTTGCTCTAATGAAGTAAAAACAAAATGCCCGTAAAGTTCACTAGGACTTAATAAATCTGAGTCAACACATTTGCATTTGCTCATATTTTGCATTAATGACCCCCTTATTTTTATTTCTTATTTTAATCCTAGCATATTCCACTTATTCTCTAAGTAGTTTTTAACTTTATCCTTTTAAACTCTTCTACGTTTTGGTGGACGACAGCCATTGTATGGTATAAATGTAACATCTTTAATAGATACAACTCTTATTCCTTTTTGACTAACCGCTCTAATCGCTGGTTCTCTGCCTGGTCCTGAACCTTTCACAACAACTTCTAGTCTTTTAAGACCATATGTATCTTTAGCTATTAAAGCTGCTCTTTCAGCAGCCTTCTGTGAAGCAAAGGGTGTCCCTTTTCGAGAACCTTTAAAATCAACCGTACCTGATGATGCCCAGGATAATGTATTTCCATTCAGATCACTTATTGTTACAATTGTATTATTAAAGGTAGCGTGAACATGCATAGTCCCAGTAACAATAGTTCGCTTTATTTTTTTTTTCATTTTTTAGATCCCCCAACCTGGGATTATATTTATATATATTAACTATAATTTATTTATTTATTTATTTTTTCCCGCTACGGTTTTTTTTCCTCCTCGTCGAGTCCTGCCATTAGTTCTTGTTCGCTGACCTCTAACTGGTAATCCTGCTCGATGACGACGGCCCTTAATAGAACCATTTTCCATTAAACGTTTTATATTCAAATTTGTTAAACGATATAAATCCGCTTCAAGTTGATAATCTTTTTCTAATACCTTTCGTAGATTACTAATATCTTCATCAGATAAATCTTTTGTTCTAACTCCTTCTTTGTCAACGTTTTCTAATCCTGCTTTCTCTAAAATTTCTTTTGCCCGAGATAAACCAATCCCATAAATTGCTGTCAAAGCATACTTAATTTTTTTATTATTTGCTAAATCTCGCCCAAGAAATCGAACCATATTTTATCTCCATTCTCTTTTTTAATTTAACCTTGTCGTTGCTTATGTTTAAGATTGCTACAAATGACTTGCACCCTACCATGGCGTCTTATAACTCTACATTTTTCACACATTTTTTTTACTGAAGGTCTAACTTTCATATTTAAATAAATTATATAATTTTTAATTGGTATTACTTTTAAACTAAAACATATTTTCCGCATTTAATAAATTTTGTACTTTCCTAAAAGTGTCTACTAAAACATTAACTAAAATAAGTTGAGAAGTTAACCCAAACCCACGTAAATTTAAATCACCTACCGGTAATAAATATTCTAAGCCATTAAGTAATATAAGTACAACAACAAGGAAAACTGCATTTAAAATAGTTAATCTTTTAATAGTTATGGATAAGTAATTTTTTGTAGGTTTTCCAGGATTAATACCTTTTATAGTAACAGAATTTTTACGGAATTGCTCCGTCATATCTTTGGGATCTAAAAGAATCGTTGAATAAAATGATGTAAAAAAAAAAACTAGAACCCCATAGGCGGACCAATAAAAAACTTTACCGATTCCTAAAGTTAAAGTTGTTGAAAGATAATTTAAAAATGAAAAAAATTCTATATTAAGTAATTGCCCATATAGAAAAGTTGTTAGAGATGAAAGAATTACCATCACAGAAGAGGTAAATACTAAAGGCATTACACCTGCTTGATTCACTCGTAGAGGTAAATTGCTTTGATTCCATAACGAAAATTTATTAACATTTCTTAATAATTGGCTTGCTGAAACTAATGGTATTTTTACTATTGCTTCATTTATATAAATACATCCAATTGTTGTTAATAAAAATATTCCACTAATAAAAAGACTAATTATAATATTTTGTTTTGATAAAACTAAGATCATAGATCGAAGTTGGTCAGGGAAATTAGAAACAATATTAAAACAAATTAATATTGATGTACCATTTCCAATTCCTTTTTTAGTAATTAATTCACTAAACCATAAGATAATCATTGAACCTGACATTAAGGTCAAACTTATTTGTGTTAACACTAGAATATTCCAATTAAATATTAAGGAGCGGAAACTATAAGTTGTAACAATACTTGCAATAATAGAACAAAAAAATGTTAAATATCGTGTATAATCAGTAAGTTTACGTCGACCATATTCCCCTTCTTCTTTTTGTAATTTTAAAAGGGTTGGGTTAATTGTTGTCAAAAGCTGAATTATTATGGAAGCGTTTATATTAGGTAGAATACCAAGACTCAAAATACTAAAAGAAGCATTACCCCCACCTGAAAAACTATTTAAAATTGTTGCAACTGCTGTTGTTGACGTATTTGGTTCTAACAAGGGAGAAAAAGTTTTTGTATCTATGTAGGGTAACGGTATAAAGCTACCTATCCTAACTAATGTAAGTAAACCAAGAGTTAAAAAAAATCGTTGTTTAAAAGATGGCGTATTTTTGCTTCTTAATTGTTGTAATGTCATGAAAAAATTTAAATAAATAGATATTACTTTTAGATTAACAAGTAATTTTTTCACAAATCTCTTTAGAGTTTTTTATTTCCCTAACACTTGTTCCAAAGATATTTGTCGTTTTTCCATTACTTGTTTAATCGTATCTAAACTTTTTAAAGCTGTTATAGTAGCTCTGGCGTTATTTAAAGGGTTATTAGATCCAAGTTGTTTGGATAGGATATTTTTAATACCAGCTAACTCTAAAACAATTCTTACTGAACCACCAGCAATAACACCTGTTCCTGGAACAGCAGGCCTAATAAAAACTTTGGAACCACATTCTATACCAACAGTGGCATGAGGTATCGTTTTCCCTTCTGCAATTGGAACAGTTATTACATTTTTTTTTGCATCTGTCTCAGCTTTTTTTATAGCTGTGCTGACCTCTTCAGCTTTACCAATCCCTACTCCAACTTTATCTTCCATATCACCAACAACGACTGTTGCACGAAAACTTATTTTTTTACCACCTTTTACTACTTTAGAGACTCGAGAAACTTTCACTACTCTTTTTTCCCAGTCCTTTTCTTTATTTTGAGTGGTCATAAATATTCTAAAAGACTTAATAAATATATATATTTAAAAACTACAACTATTAAAAACTCAACCCAACTAATCTTGCACCTTCAGCTAATTCCTTAATCCGACCATGGTAAGATTTTTTTCCTCTATCAAAAACTATTTCTTTAATATTATGCTTTAATAGGCGGGTCCCAATAGTCTCTCCAACAATCTTAGACGCAAGCTTATTAGAAGTTTTTTCACACTTTGCTTTTACTTCGATTTCTAAAGTTGAACAACTAGTAATCGTTGTCGAATCAGAATCATCAATTACTTGAGCATAAATATGTTTATTAGAACGGAATACTGTTAAACGTGGTTTAAGATGGTTACCCTTAATTCTTTTTTTTTCTCGTTTTCCCATAATTTATTATTTACCTGATTTTCCTACTTTACGTTTAATAATTTCACCTTTATATAATATACCTTTACCTTTATACGGTTCAGGTGGACGCTTATTTCTTATCGTCGCTGCTAATTGACCTATAAGTTCTTTATCAAACCCTGTAATAATTATCCCTATATTTTTTTCTACTTTAATATCAATCCCTAAAGGTATTGTAATCAAAACTGGATGACTATAACCTAAATTTAAGATTAAATCTTTCCCTTTTATTTGAGCACGATAACCAACCCCCTCAAGTTGAAGTGTTCGTTCAAATTTTTGTGAAACACCGATTACCATATTATTAATTAATGTTCTTGTTAATCCATAAAGTTGATTTGCAATTCTTGTATTTTCATTTTTACTAACATAAATCTTATTGTCCCTTAATTCAACAGAAATTAAGTCTGAAATTGTTCTAAAAAGTTTTCCTTGTGGTCCTGAAACCTGAACAATTTTTTCATTTATTTCAACTTGCACATTAGATGGTACCTTTATTGGTAATTTACCTATTCTTCCCATATAAATTTAAACCTTTATTACCAAATATAACAAATAATTTCACCACCAACGCCTAATTTTTTCGCCTTATTATTAGTCAAAATGCCTTTTGAAGTTGAAAGTATTGCTATCCCTAAATTATTTAAAACATTGGGTAGATTACTTTTATTTACATAAATTCTTAAACCCGGTTTACTTATTCTTTTAATCCCTGTAATAATAGGTTGTCGTTTTTGCGTATGGTATTTTAAACAAAGTAATAAATATTTTCGGTTAGCAATATCGATTTCTTCAAAATTAGAAATATAACCTTCTTCTTTTAGAATTTTTACAACTGAAAATGTTATTTTAGTATTTACCACGCGAACAATTTGATGACGAACCATATTTGCATTTCGAATACGAGTTAATGTATCTGCAATAATATCTGTGGTCACTGTATTTTAATACTCCTTTTTAATCAGTTAATGGAAAACCAAATTCTTTTAGAAGAGCAATTCCCTCATTTTTTGTTTTTGCTGTTGTTACTATAGAAATATTAAGACCCTTTATTTGATCGACATTTTCATAACTAATTTCTGGGAAAACCAATTGTTCTTTTAATCCAAAATTATAATTACCATTACGATCAAATCCTTTTAAACTCAAACCTCGAAAATCTCTAATTCGTGGTAACACTAGATGAATTAATTTTTCTAAAAAAGCGTACATTTTTGTACTTCTAAGCGTTACAGTGATCCCCAAAGTCATTTCCTCTCTAACCTTAAAACCTGCGATAGATTTTTTTGCTTTTGTTAATATTGGCTGTTGACCACTTATTAATCGTATTTCTTCAACAGATTTCTGTAATGTTTTATTATTTTGGCCATCTATTCCTAGTCCGCGGTTAAGTTGAATTTTAACTAATTTTGGAACTTGATGATTATTTTTATAATCAAATTGTTTAATCAAATTCTGAAAGATTAAATCTTTATATAGGAGTCTTAAATTTTTTGATTGGATTTCATTCTTATTTATCATAATAGATTACTCCTGGTAAAGTGATACGTTTGAACTATGGATTGGAAATTCAATTCTCTTAATTTCTCCATTTTGCCCAGGTCGGGTAGGTTTTATATGTTTAACTCCTATATTGATACCTTCAACAATAAGTCGATTCTTTTGTTTTAAAATTTTTTTTACTAAACCTGTTTTACCTTTATCTTTCCCAGAAATTATTTTTACTTTTTCACCTATTTTTACGTGTCCTTTTAATTTTAACGTCACTTTTTTTTTCATTTAAATAACCTCAGGAGCTAATGAAACAATTTTAGTAAAATCCTTATCACGAATTTCTCTTGCAATTGGACCAAAAATTCGTGTTCCTTTAGGATTTTTATCGGTATTAATAATAACAGCAGCATTATCATCAAATCTAATACTAGTACCATCCTTTCTTGAAACAGCTTTTTTTGTTCGGATAACTACAGCTTTTACAATGTCAGACCTTTTAGTTAGCATATTTGGTGTTGCTTCTTTTACAACCCCAATAATAATATCTCCAAGTTTTGCATATTTACGTCTGCCACCTAGCACACGAATACACATAATTTTTTTCGCACCTGTATTGTCGGCCACTGTTAAATACGTTTGTGGTTGTATCATAATAAATCTTGAAAACTTTAATTAACGATTACTGCTTTATTTAATATTTCCTTTACTACCCAGCGTTTCTTTTTACTCAAAGGTCGACTTTCTTCTAGTAAAATTTGATCACCAATATTACAACTATTCTCTGGGTCATGAGCTAAATAACGTTTTGTTCTTACGATAACTTTAGAATAAAACTTATGTTTATAACGATACTCTACTGCAACGACAACACTTTTTTGCATTTTATCACTTATGACAATACCAAGTCTTTGCAACTTAACCATAGATTTCTCATCCTTCGTTACTAAATTTTTTAAATTACTATTATGGGCAATTATTTATATATCCCGATTTTTTATCATTAACAACTGGGCTAATCTATGTTTACTATGTTTTAATTGATGGGATTTAAAAGATTGCTTTGTTCCACGTCGTAAACGTAATCGAAATAACTCTTTTTTTACATTAAAAATTTCATCTTCTAATTCACTTTTACTTAACATTGTTATTTCATCAATTTTCGGTAGACTCATATCAAATTTTGACTCTCTCTTTTAAATTTAATTTATTTTTTTAAAAATTTTGTTTTAATTGGTAATTTATATGAAGCAATTTCTAAGGCTTCTTTTGCAAGTTTTGCGGGCACTCCACCCAATTCAAACAAAATATGTCCAGGTTTCACTACAGCAACCCAATATTCAACTGACCCTTTCCCTGATCCCATTCTTGATTCAGCAGCTCTAGCCGTTATTGGCTTATCTGGAAAAACTGTTATCCATAACTTCCCACCACGTTTAGTATATCTTGTTATAGTTCTTCTTGTAGCTTCAATTTGACGTGATGTCAACCAAGTTGGTTCTAAGGCTTGAAGAGCATAATCCCCAAAATTAATACTATTTCCTCTCGATGCTTTTCCTTTTAATCTACCACGGTGTTGTTTTCTAAATTTTGTTTTTTTAGGACTAAGCATTTTCTTATTAAATAATTTTTTTTGTTAATATTTCATTTTTAAAAAGCCAAATTTTAATACCTAGAATACCATACGTTGTTTGAGCTGTTTTATATGAGTAATCAATATTAGCACGTAAAGTTTGAAGAGGTACACGTCCTTCTCGAACCCATTCGGTTCTAGCAATTTCTGCTCCATTTAATCGTCCAGCAATTTGAATCTTAATTCCTTTTAATTCATCTTCCGTTCTGTAACGTTTAAGAATTTCTCGAATACACATACGGAATGAAACTCGTTCTTCAAGTTTTTTCACTAAAAGATCAACCAGTATAGTCGCTTCTGTATATGGCTTTGTGATTTCAACAATATTAATTAAAACTTTCTTATTTTTTAGGAGAACACTAAGCTCTTCATCTAATTTCCTTAAAAACGCTCCCGATTTCCCTACAATACGCCCAGGTACGACTGATTGTATTTCGATATATATTCTTTTTTTCGTCTCGTCCCGCTTAATAATGAGTTTCGTAATTCCTGAATAGCCAACTTTATTTAAAAGTAAAAATTGATAGATATATTCTCGAATTTGATAATCCTCTTTTAAAAAAGAAACATAGGAGTTACTGCCACTATACCATAATGATTTATCTTCTTGTACGATTCCCAGCCTAAAGCCCAGAGGATGTGTTTTATGTCCCATTATTTAGTCTAGTTTTAATTTTATTAAAAAATTTATATATGGATTTATTAATTATTTGTTTCTAAAATTATAGTAATATGACAGGTTGGTTTACGGATCTGGTATCCTCTTCCTTGAGCACGTGGTCTAAATCTTCGCAAAACTGGGCCTTGGTCAGCAAATACTGTTTTAACTATTAAATCTTCTTTATTTAAGCCATTGTTATTCTCTGCATTTGTAGCCGCTGAATTCAATACCTGCCAAATAGGACCACAAGCCCGGTAAGGCATAAATTGTAATAGCATTAATGCCTCCAAATAAGAACGACCACGAATTTGATCTAAAACACGTCGAACTTTATGTGAGGATATTCGAATATATTTACTGACAGCTTTTGCTGTTTGTTTGTTCTTCATTTATTTATTAAATAGTTTTTGAATTTTATTTTTTTTTTAAACGTCTGTCACTACTTTTAATGTGTGAACGGAAATTTCTCGTTGGGATAAATTCTCCAAGTTTATGACCAATAATTTGATCAGAAATAAAAAGTGGTATATGCTTTTTTCCATTATATACGGATATTGTATGACCAATCATTGATGGAATAATCATCGATGAACGAGACCAAGTTTTAATAGGTTTTTTTGTCCCTGTTTCATTCATTTTTTCAATTTTTTGTAGCAAATGATAAGCTATAAAAGGGCCTTTACGAAAAGATCTTGTCATACATTTATTTAAAGATAAAATTATAAAAATAATTAAAAAAATTTAGTCTTAACTTCTCGAACGAACAATATAGATATCACTATATTTTTCTTTTTTTCTTGTTTTAACTCCAAGGGCAGCTTTACCCCAAGGTGTGTATGCTTTTGGTCGACCAATTGTGGCACGTCCTTCACCACCACCATGAGGATGATCACAAGGGTTCATTACAGAACCCCGAACCGTTGGTCTAATACCAAGCCAGCGTTTACGTCCTGCTTTTCCTAATTTGATATTATTATGATCTTTATTACTAACAATACCAATTGTTGCATAACAATTCTTATGAATGATTCTAATTTCTTTAGATGGCAAACGGACTGTAACATAATCACTTTCTTTTGCCAAAATACGTGCAGAAGTTCCAGCAGCTCTTACAATTTGCCCACCTTTATTATAAGATAATTCTATGTTATGAATAGCAGTACCTAAAGGGATCTTTTCTAAAGGTAAAGCATTTCCAATTTCAATTGGTACACTAGGGCCTGATATAATTTTGCTACCTATCTTTAAAGAATCTGGACAAATAATATAGTTTTTATCACCATTTTCATAATGAATTAATGCAATTCTAGCATTTCGGTTTGGATCATATTCTATAGCAAAAACTGAACCAATGATATTATGTTTTTTACGTTTAAAATCTATCATGCGATAGCGTCTTTTATGTCCACCACCATGGTGTCGGGTTGTAATTAGACCTTGATTATTGCGACCTTTTTTTCGATGGTTTTTCCCAATTAATTTTTTTTCTGGTTTTGTCTTAGTAATTTCATCAAAAGAAGAAAAAACGGTATTTCTTGTCCCAACAGTATAAACTTTACAAATACGAATAGCCATAAATGTCTCTCCTCTTCTTCTTTATTTAATAGTTTTTTTATTAGTCATTAGAAAAGAGATCAATTTTATTATCCTTTGCTAATTTAACTATTACTTTTTTATAACGGGGCTTAATACCAGTAAATTGTCCTACACGACGCTTTTTTTTAGGTAAATTACAACTATTAATCTTAATTATTTTAACATCAAATAAAAATTCAATTGCTTTTTTTATACTTAACTTATTTAGTCTAGGGTCGACTAAGAATGTGTATTGGTTATTCTCAAATAATAAATTTGTTTTAGAAGTTATAAGGGGATATTTGATCAAATCAATACTTGAACTAAAATTTATTCTAACCATTATAAATTTCCTCAATTATTTTTAAACTATCTTTACTAATAAATAAATGGTCTGATTCCAATAATGTTATTAAATTTAAAGTGTCGGCACGCATTATAGTAACAGTTTTTATATTCCTTGTTACTTTAAATAAATTTTCTTCTATAGCTGGAACAATAAATGTTATATTTTTAGAAAAACTTATATCACAGCCTTTAAATAAATTAATAAAGATATTCGTTTTATTATCTATAGAACTAAAATTATGATCTATTATAGTAATACTTGGCTCTTTTAATATAATTAAACCTCGTACAGCTAGTTGCCATTCTTTACGATTTAGTTTATTTATATATGTTTTAGGTTTTGGTCCAAAAGAAACACCTCCACCTTTCCAAAGAGGTGAACGATTTGATCCAGCTCGCGCTCGCCCAGTTCCTTTTTGTCTCCAAGGTTTACGACCTCCACCTTTAACTTCTGCTCTTGTTAAAGTATTTACTGTTCCTTGTCTTTCATTTGTTCTTTGTGCAATATAGGCGCGATAAAGGATATAGTTATCTGTCTCTTGTCCTTCTTTTATTTGTAAAGTTAAGCTTACTGTTTCGTTCTTTTCTTCTCCTGTTAAAAGTTTAAGAGGAAAGGTTAAAATTTTATCCTTTTTCGAACTAGATTTTTCCCTTAAGCGTTTATAAAAGTCCAAAAATGTTATCATGAATAAACCTCATTTAATTAATTATTTTAATGCTTAACAAAAATAGTCAGTAAAGATACGCCTTCTCAGTGGTTATTTATTATTCTATGGCTAACGAAAAGGTAATCTTTTATTAGGGCTAGTAAAATTTTTACCCTTATATCTTTTAACTAATTTTTTTGTGAATAGTGTCTAAAAAATTTATTTTGAATTAATAATATTCAATAAATTTCCTGGTTTACCAGGTACACTACCTTTTAAAATTAATAGGTTCTGTTTACTATCAATACCTAAAATTTCTAATTTTGACACAGTAATTTTTTTTGCTCCAAGTTGTCCTGCCATTAGTTTTCCAGGAAATACTCTACCTGGAGTAGTTCCTGGTCCAATAGAACCTGGAGCCCTATGATTTTTTGAACCATGAGTCATCGGACCACGCTTAAATTTATGCCGTTTTTGATTCCCACTAAAACCTTTTCCGATTGATTTACCTGTAACATTTACAAATTGACCAACTTGAAAATTATCTACAGTTAATATTTGTCCTAATGAATAATTTTTTAAGTCGTTTACTCTATACTCACATAAATGATATAATGGTGATAATCCATTTTTTTCTAGATGCCCTAATTCTGCTTTACTAAATTTAGAAGTATGACCTTTTGAATAACCAATTTGAATAGCATCGTAACCGTTAGTTTTTTCTGTTTTAAGTTGCGTGATAAAACAAGGCCCGACACTCACAACAGTAACCGGTAACGCTAAACCATTTTTATCAAAAATTTGTGTCATCCCAATTTTATTCCCGAATATTCCAATAGACACAAGTATTTATACTCCAAATTTTTATTTTTATATTAAATCAATATTCTAACATATTAATTAAGGTGATCAACATATGAAATACGATACGAATCAAAAGTGTAAAATAAAAGGAGAGTAATAATAAAGAAAATTTTTATTCGATTTTATGAATTAACAATCTTGTCATTTTTTGTCTATGACCAATCTTTTTACGATACTTTTTTTTTGGCTTCATTTTAAAGACAAGGATTTTAGGTCCCAAGAAATGTTTACTAATTTTTCCTTTTACTAAAATATTCTGTAAATAAGGTTGACCAATATGAGTAGTTGTTTTATTTTTAGCAAATAAAATTCGTTTGATCAAGATTGTACTACCAATTTTAAGGATTAATCTATTAAATTCAATAAATTTTTTCGGCTCCACCCAGAACTGTCGGCCACTTGCTTCTATAATTGCATATTCCATTTCCATTGAACAAAAATTATAAAACCTTAAGTAATAGTATTTCAAATTTCTTGGTATTAATCTTTTTAAGTTTTTATTAAGTTTAAAAGTCTAGGCATAAGCTATCTTCCCAAAGGACTCCTCCTTAAGTATTGTGACTGTTATAGCGTTTCACCATTGAGTTCGAAATGGTTCAATGTGGTTCCACTATCCTTTAAACACCAAGACAATAATTTTTAAAGCTAGAAAAAAGTTCAAGTCCTCGATCTATTAGTACATCTCAGCTTAATATATTACTATACTTCCACTTGATGCCTATCTTACAACTATACTCGAAAGAATAGTATGTTACCGGCTAGTCTTGCCGTGATCTTACTTGTTTTCACAATAAGAGTACTCATCTTGAGGTGGGCTTCCCACTTAGATGCTTTCAGCGGTTATCCTTTCCATACGTAGCTACCCAGCGTTTACCATTGGTATGATAACTGGTACACCAGCGGTATGTTCTTCTCGGTCCTCTCGTACTAAAGAAGAATCCTCTCAATACTCTAACGCCTACACCGGATATGGACCGAACTGTCTCACGACGTTCTGAACCCAGCTCACGTACCGCTTTCATGGGCGAACAGCCCAACCCTTGGGACGTACTACCGCCCCAGGATGCGATGAGCCGACATCGAGGTGCCAAACCTCCCCGTCGATGTGAACTCTTGGGGGAGATCAGCCTGTTATCCCTAGAGTAACTTTTATCCGTTGAGTGACGACTTTTCCACTCAATATCGCCAGATCACTAAGACCGACTTTCGTCTCTGTTCGACTTGTAGGTCTCACAGTCAAGCTTCCTTTTGCCTTTGCACTCTACGATCGATTTCTGACCGATCTGAGGAAACCTTTGTACGCCTCCGTTACCTTTTAGGAGGCGACCGCCCCAGTCAAACTGCCCGCCTGAAAATGTCCCCTAACCGGCTAACGATATAGGGTTAGAATTCTAGTTTTATTAGAGTGGTATCTCACTGATGGCTCCATTAACCCCGTAAGATTAACATCAAAGCCTCCCACCTATGCTGCGCAAATAAAACCCGAAACCAATTTCAAGTTACAGTAAAGCTTCATAGGGTCTTTCTGTCCTGGTGCAGGTAGTCCGCATCTTCACAGACAAGTCTATTTCACCGAGTCTCTCTCTGAGACAGTGTCCAAATCGTTACGCCTTTCGTGCGGGTCGGAACTTACCCGACAAGGAATTTCGCTACCTTAGGACCGTTATAGTTACGGCCGCCGTTCACCGGGGCTTCAGTCATTAGCGTCGTTAATAACTAACCAACTTCTTTAACCTTCCGGCACTGGGCAGGCGTCAGCCCCCATACGTTGTCTTACAACTTAGCGGAGACCTGTGTTTTTGGTAAACAGTCGCTTGGACCTTGTTATTGCAACCTAATAGGTACCCCTTCTCCCGAAGTTACAGGGTTATTTTGCCGAGTTCCTTAGAGAGAGTTATCTCGCGCCCTTTGGTATACTCTACCAACCCACCTGTGTCGGTTTAGAGTACAGGTATTTTTTATTTATGACAGTGCAAGCTTTTCTTGGAAGCATAACATCAACTACTTCAGATAATGCACACATTATTCCGTATTCATAACTCAGCTCAAAGTATTTTCTCTACTTCTCAACACCTCGTATACTTAAACCAATAACCAATATTTGGCTAGTCTAGCTGTCTTCGTCCCTCGTTGTCAATAAAAAATAGTATAGGAATATTAACCCATTGTCCATCGACTACGCTTTTCAGCCTCGCCTTAGGTCCTGACTTACCCCCCGCGGACGAGCCTTCCGGAGGAAACCTTAGGTTTTCAGGGCATCGGATTCTCACCCATGTTTTCGCTACTCAAGCCGACATTCTCACTTCTGCTTCGTCCACGCCCGCTTACGCTAACGCTTCAATCTATAACAGAACGCTCCCCTACCGATTATCTAATTATTATTAGTTTTTTAATCTCACAGCTTCGGCAAATTACTTAGTCCCGTTCATTTTCGGCGCAGGATTACTCGACCAGTGAGCTATTACGCACTCTTTAAAGGATTGCTGCTTCTAAGCAAACCTCCTGGTTGTTTAAGTCTTCCCACCTCCTTTACCACTTAGTAATTATTTAGGGGCCTTAGCTGGTGATCTGGGCTGTTTCCCTCTTGACAATGGAGCTTATCCCCCATAGTCTTACTGGTTAGCTATACACGTAGTATTCAGAGTTTGCATCGATTTGGTACCGAATTACCAGCCCGCACCGAGACAGTGCTTTACCCCTACGCTATAACACTAACCGCTGCGCCTAAACACATTTCGGGGAGAACCAGCTAGCTCCGAATTCGATTGGCATTTCACCCCTAACCACAGCTCATCTGCTGATTTTTCAACATCAGTCAGTTCGGACCTCCACTTAGTATTACCTGAGCTTCATCCTGGCCATGGTTAGATCATCCGGGTTCGGGTCCGTAATTGGTGACATTGCGACGCCCTATTAAGACTCGTTTTCACTATGGCTCCAGTATTTTTTACCTTAACCTTGCCACCAACTACAAGTCGCCGGCTCATTCTTCAACAGGCACGCAGGCAGACGTTAAAAGTCATCCTTCTGCTGCTTGTAAGCTTACGGTTTCATGTTCTTTTCACTCCCCTCCCGGGGTTCTTTTCACCTTTCCCTCACGGTACTATTACACTATCGGTCATTCAGTAGTATTTAGCCTTACGAGGTGGTCCTCGCAGATTCACACGGGATTTCACGTGCCCCATGCTACTCGGGAGAGTATCTAATCAAACTAAAGGTTTTAAGGTTTTCGATTACAAGATTTTCACTTTCTAGGATTTAGCATTCCAACTAATTCATCTAACCTTTGCACTTTATTTCAATACTTCCCACAACCCCTTTTTTATAAAAATAAATTTATTAAGAAGGTTTAGGCTTTTTCCCGGTCCGCTCGCCGCTACTAAGGGAATCGTTTTTACTTTCTTTTCCTCTAGCTACTAAGATGTTTCAATTCGCTAGGTTCGCTCTTTTTTGCCTATGAATTCAGCAAATAGTTTAAAAAGTTTCCTCATTCGGATATCTCCGGATCATAGCTTGTTTCCAGCTTCCCGAAGCGTTTCGTCGGTAACCACGTCCTTCTTCGCCTCTGAATACCAAGGTATCCCCCGTAAGCCCTTAGTTCCTTGAACTTAAAAAAGTTTTATTTCTAGCTTTAAAATTGATCTCCAACTTGTGGAAAATTATGGAGATAAGCAG